ATGGTTAATCGATGATTATTTTCTACTAATGCTAAAGATATAGCGATATTATATTTTATAATTGCTATCTTTAGTGGAATGATAGGTTCTGCAATGTCTTTAATAATAAGATTAGAGTTAGCTGCACCAGGTCAACAAATTTTACATGGTAATAATCAAATTTTCAATGTAATTATCTCAGGACATGCAATTGCAATGATTTTCTTCTTTGTAATGCCTGCTCTTATTGGAGGTTTCGGTAGATTAAATTTATACTATTTTATTAATAGACGAAATTACACAAAAAATAGAGATAATCCAGAAATTAGTAATAAATTCAGAAGTTATTTAGCAGGATTATTTGAGGGTGATGGTACAATTTGAGTACCTAACTCAGAACAAAAAGGAACTCCTCTAATAAATATAGTATTTAAAAAAGAAGATAAATATTTAGCAGAATTTTTATGTTATACTTTAAATATAGGTTATATACAAGAAAAATCTTCTAATAATTATTGTCTATGATATATCAAAAAAATAGAAGATGTATATGTTTTTCTTAAGTTAATAAACGGTTATCTTCGAACTCCCAAAATTGAGGGTATAGCCCGAGGAATAAACTGAATTAATAATTATCTAACTTTAGATAATTTTCCAGTTAAAGGATTAAATTTATTTAATCTTAATAGAAAAAATGCAATATTAAATAATATCTCTAAATTAGCAATTAAGCCTATTGATGATTCTTTATTATCTAGTAATGCTTGATTAACAGGTTTTACGGATGCGGATGGAAATTTTGCTATTTCTTTAGATTTAAATCAAACAAAAAGAAAACCAAGAGTCAAATTATCATATAACTTAGAAATTAGACAAAATTATCATAAAACACAAAATTTTCCGGATTACCCTGTGAGTTATTCATGTATTATGCTAAAAATAGCTTCTTTCTTTAATAGTTCTTTGAATAGTAGGAAAAGAACGTTGAAATTAACTAATAAAGAAAAGGATTATTATTCTTTTATAATAGCTGTAACTTCAATTAATAACCTAATTCTGGTTCAAGATTATTTTTCGAATAATCCTCTATTATCGTCTAAAAAATTAAATTTTGATGATTGATCTAAGCTTTTAAATTTAATAAAAGCTAATAATAATTCTAGTACTAATGTAAATTGTGTTAAATTAGGAATAGAAATTCGTAAAAATTATAATAGTACAAGAACTATTTATAATTGAGATCATCTGAAAAATTTAGAATATTAAATTTTAATTAATAAATAATAATATAATTGCCGTTATATATATAGAATATCTGTATATATAAATTCACATTACTATTTTCTGAGAACTCCTAAAGCTTTATATAATATTATATGATATTTATTGTAAATATATAAATATTAAGTATAATAATTAACAATTATAAAGATATAACAATGGATTATCAGTAGGAAACAAAGGTATTTATAAAAAAAAAATTTTTTTTTATGTAAATATATATTAGGATCCTTAGAGACTATATGTAATGCTTTGTATATATTATACAATGAAGAGATAGTCCATATTATATAGAAATATATAATAATAAAAGAATTATTATTTACCATTAATGATAGGTGCAAGTGATATGTCATTCGCTCGTTTAAATAATATTTCATTCTGATTACTACCACCTGCTTTAGTATGTTTATTAACATCTACTTTAGTAGAATCAGGACCAGGAGTAGGATGAACTGTATGAAAAGAGATATGCAGTTCTGAAATGCCACTCGATGCATGAAAGACCTTTTTTAAAAATATATTTTTAGAAAATTTAATAAGTTACTCATTAATAATTTTAATAGTCATAATACTTATTACTATAGGTCAATATGCTTGTATATACTTTCAATATATACATCAGAGACTACATGTGGCAAAATATAAATTTAAAAATAAATTATTCTATTCAACAAAATTAAATAATAATTATGATTTTAAAAAATGATTAGTAGGATTTACTGATGGAGATGGTACATTTAGCATATATATAAATAAAGATTTATCCAAAATTCAATTTATATATAAAATTTCTCAATCTAGAATTAATATCCAATTATTATATAAAATAAAATCTAAGTTGGGAGTAGGTAAAGTAAAAATGGATAATAATAGTAATATGTGTTCATATTTAATCAGAGACAGAAAATTATTATTAAAACACATAATACCAATATTTGATGAATATCCTTTATTAACTACAAAAAGATATAATTATTTAAAATTTAGGACTTGTTTAATCTTATTAGAAAATGATAAAGAATTAAATTATAAAGAGAAAATGCTAAAAGTACAAAAAATATGTTTACAAACTCCTCCTAAAGATTATATTTCAGATATCTGATTAACAAATTTAAATAAAAAGATTAATTCTAAATTAGAAACATGATCTATAGAAGATATTTCTAATATTATGTCTAAATATTGATTAATTGGATTTATAGAAGCAGAAGGAAGTTTTTTTTTAGTTAATAAAGAAAAAGATCGAATAGTCCATGCTTTTGGAATATCCCAAAAACTAGATTCTATTGTATTATATGGTATAAAAAGATTATTACATATTTCTTCATCTATTTTATATAAAGAAAAATATGATTATTATAAATTAGAAACAACTAATTCTAGATCGATTGAAAGAATTATTAACTATTTCTCTGATAAAAATACTTTATCTTATTCTAAATCTTATCTTTTAGGGATAAAAAACTTAGAATTTAGATTATGAGCAAGATCCTATAAAAAACACAAAGGAGATTTTTGTAAGTTATCTATAATCAGAAAATCTATTAGAAAAATACGTGAAAATAATAATTTATAAATAAAATTTATATTTAAGGTATAGTCCAAAAAAAAGAATAGAAATAATATGAGTTTATATACAAAAATAAATGGAATTATTTATATTTAAGATATCCACCTTTATCAGGTATCCAAGCACATAGTGGTCCATCAGTTGATTTAGCTATTTTCGCATTACATTTAACAAGTATGAGTAGTCTTTTAGGAGCTATTAACTTCATTGCTACTACTTTAAATATGAGAACAAATGGAATGTCATTACATAAAATGCCATTATTCGTTTGAGCTACTTTTATTACTGCATTCTTATTATTATTCTCATTACCTGTATTATCAGCAGGTGTAACAATGTTACTAATGGATCGTAACTTCAATACTTCATTCTTCGAAGTAGCTGGAGGTGGTGATCCTGTATTATACCAACATCTTTTCTCAGGAATGATTTTTTATTTATTTATATATTATCTAATTTGTTATCCAAGTTCAGTAATTATTCAAAATTCTAGAGACAATTTTATAGAGATTATAAAATTATTAAATTTACCTAAACCTTCTCCTGAATTTATTTCTTGATTTATAGGATTTTCAGAAGGAGATGGAAGTTTTATTCGAGCTAAGAGAGGTGATTTATATTTTATTATTACCCAAGATTCTCAAGATATTCATATTTTGTATTATATACAAGAACAATTAGGATTTGGAAAGGTTATTAAACAAGGTCAAACTACACATAGATATATTGTTCAAAATAATTTAGAGTTATATTTAATAGCTTTATTATTTAATGGAAGTATCAAATTGCCTTCTAAATTAAGAGATTATATAGGGTTTGTAGAAGACCTTAATATAAAAATTTTTAAAGGTAAATTTAGTAGAAAATTAAATACAAATAATACCAGAGATAGAGAAATTTTATCTTTAATTAAACCTATTGATATTATAAAGACTACTAGTTCATTAACTTTAACTGATTTTTGATTAGCTGGTTTTATTGATGCTGAGGGTTGTTTTTATATTAATATAAATATAAATAATTCTTTAAAAACTAATACATTAAAATATAATATACTATTCGATATTAATCAAAAAAGCTTAGAAAATAAACACATTTTTTATCAATTAATTTCTTTATTTAAAGTAGGAAGAATATATAATCATCAAGCAGTTAATAATTATTATTATCGAATTATAGGATTAAATAATTTATTAGTCTTAATTAATTATTTAGAAGTTTATCCTTTAAAAACTCAAAAGTTTAAAAGCTATTTATTATGATTGGATATTTTCAAAAAAATTAAAGAAATAAAAACATTAAATAAAAAAATGGAATATAAAGATTTATTAGAATTAAAATCTCTATCTCAATGTATAAATAATAAAAAAGATCAAAGAATTGGAAAAAAGGTATAGGTTTATCGTAAGATATATAAAAATAATATAGTAGATGTGTATATATATATATATATATATAAATTATGTTAATAAGAATAAATCTATATTAAAAAATACATATTTTTATTAAAAATATGTATATCTATATCTAGTATAGTTAAAGTAAATATATATAACTCTAATAAGAAAATATATTTATATTTTTAACTAATTTATCTCGGAAGAGATAATATATTAATATAACTTGTGTATAATAAGCTCTATATTAATATTGCGACATTAGTGTTTACGGTTAAGAGTTATTAATTATCTTAAGACCGTCGATAGTATTAGATATCGCTACAGACTGGTTCACTAATGGGTATCTGAAATGATGCTTAATGTACAGTCGAATCAAAATTAAATTTGCCGAAAGGATTCTTCGGTCAACAGTGGCCCTTTAAATTCACTTTAATGCAACAAACTATAAGCGAGAAATCTTTAACCAACATAGGTCTATTTTTAGGTACTTTAATCATAAGTTGTATAATATACACCATTAAAGTAAAAATCTTAAAAATAGTAAATTATAATACATGATTTAATAAGGACAATTCGCAAGTAACCAACGTGCATAGCTCACTAGTAGGAACTTCAGAGGCCATACGTTTGTTAAACAAAAAATTTATACATACTTTAAATAATTCAACTTCAGATCAAAAATTTAAACAATGATTAGCTGGCCTTATAGATGGCGATGGTTGTTTTACCTTGTCAAAAAAAGGTTATGCAGCATTAGAAATTACTATGGATATTAGAGATGAAAGAGCTTTACAATCTGTTAAAAATATTTATGGGGGGTCTATCAAATTAAGATCTAATTGTAATGCATTAAGATACAGATTACATCATAAAATTGGATTATTAAATTTAATTAGAGATGTTAATGGAGAAATTAGAAATCCTAATAGATTAGTTCAATTAAATAAAATTTGTTTAAAATATAATATTATCTTAATCTGACCCAAACCGTTATCTTATGATAATAATTGATTCTCTGGTTTTTTTGATGCTGATGGAACTATTACTATTAATGCTAGTAATAATAATTATCAACTTTCTATTAGTGTAAGTCAAAAAACTACTGAGTTATTAACCCCTTTAATTAATTTATATGGAGGTTATGTATATATAGATAGAGGGACTCATCAATCATTTAAATGATATATTACAAAAAGAGAGGATATTTTAAAATTAATTCAATATTTTAAGAATAATCCTGCGAGATCTTTAAAAAATAATAGATTACATTTAATTCCTAAATATTATGAATTAAAAGATATGAAAGCTCATATTTCATCATATGATAGTTTATTATTTAAAAGTTGAAATATATTTTTAGATAATTGAAAAAAGTATAAATAATATTTGTTTAAAGATATGGTCCCATTATAAATTAATAATTTATAAGCACCCCGAGGTTAGCCATATTATTAATGTTTATATATTTTTTCCATTTATTTTTGAAATTTTTTTATATATATTATATTTCAAAGAAATTAAAAATGTATCTTCTTTAGGAGAAAATGTTAAACCTATTTCTATTCATCGATCTAAACATAAAAAACCAATCTCAGATAAAGAGTTTGGTGAATATCTTTCAGGTTTAATTGAAGGAGATGGGCATATACACCCTAAAGGAATAAATATAACTATAGCTTTCAATAATTTAGATATCTCTTTAGCTTATTATATAAAAAAAAGAATAGGAGCTGGAGTAGTTAGAGTAGTAAAGGATAAAAACGCATTAGTTTATATTTCTAATAAACAAGGAGCTATTACTATTGCTAAATTAATTAATGGAAATATTAGAACTTTGGACAAATTAGAAAGTTTTAATAAGCTATTAGAACGTATTAACTTAGAATTAGATAACCCTATAATAAGCCAAAAACTTAGATTATCAGAAATCACTAATTCTTACTGATTAACTGGATTTACAGATGCAGATGGGTCCTTTCAAATAAAAACAATTGATCGTAAAGACAGAAATTTGCAAGAAGTAAGATTAAATTTTCAAATAGATCAAAAAAAAAAATATATTTTAGAAAAAATTCAAGAAGAATTAGGAGGTAATATAGGTTATCGGAATAAACAAGATACTTATTATTATGGTTCTACTAGTTTTGGTAATGCTAGAAAAATTATCAAATATTTTGATAAATATCCTTTATTATCGACCAAATATCTAAATTTTATTTATTGAAGAAAAGTTTACATATTGATTTATAATAAAAAGCATTTGACTGTTAAAGGAATTTTATTAATCGAAAAGATTAAATCAAAAACGAACTCTTATTTAAATAAAATATTAAATATAGAATAAATGGATAAATATACACATTCATATAAGCCTCGTAAATTCACTATATACTGGGAAGTCTAATTAATTATGTATTTAATTAATAAAAATATTTATTACTTTGGGTAAAAATTCTCAAATGTAACAATATAAATATTATTTAGATAATCAGTAGAAAACCTTTTTATAGAGGGATTCTCAGAGACTGGAAATATTCCCATACATTTTTGTGTATGATACGTGAATGTATAATATTATATATATATTATATAAGATATAGTCCCAACACTATAGAAATATAGTGAGTGTTTAATCTAGTATAAATAAAGAAAATACAATTAAACCAAGAAAATGTTATATTATGATTGTGCCAGGATTTGGTATAATATCTCATGTATTAAGTACATATTCTAAAAAACCTGTATTCGGAGGTCAATCAATGATCTACGCTATGGCTAGTATTGGATTATTAGGATTCTTAGTATGAAGTCAAATGATGGCTTTCCCTTTTCGTAAGATTTGGGTAATAAACATCACTATATGCTGGTACGGAACATATTTATTAACTACTTTTTATAGTTTAAATGTTAATATCTTATCCCAATCAGCAGGTAACTTACGCTTAAAAGCGGTAGAAGATACCTCAGAGACTAAATGTGATGGTACTTATGATTTATTCTGAAATCTGCATAAATTATTATATAATAAAAAGAATAATTTAGATAAAAATTGATTAACTTGATTTATAGGTTTTGTAGAGGGTGATGGAGCTATTTTAAATTATAATAATCAATGTAGATTTGTGATAACCCAAAGAGATATTAATATATTATATGAGATTCAAAATAAATTAGGTTTTGGAAAAATCATTTTATATAAGAAAAATAATCATATTCAATATGGAAGATATATAATTACAAGTAATAAAGATTGTATTTTATTGTATTTATTATTTAACAAGAATTTATGTTTAAATCATAGAATTTATCAATTAGAAAGATGATATCCTATATTAACTCAATATCTCAAAAATACACAAATAACACTAGAAATAGATAATTTACCCTGTGTATATTCTATAGCAAAAAAAGTTTCTTTAAATGATGCTTGATTATCAGGATTTACTGATGCTGAAGGTTGTTTTTCTATTACTAAATATAGAAATAGAGATATTATCTATATCAAATCCAGATTTATTTTAGATCAACAAGATGAATTTATATTAAATACTATTAGCTTGTTATTATATGATAAACAGTTAGCTAAACTTCGTAAAAATCACAAAAATATGAAGAATAATTTTAGAATAGAGATATCGTGTAATAATAAATTCAAAAATCAAATATTATTAAATTATTTCAATAAATATAATCTACGTACTAGTAAATATAATTCTTATTTAATATTTAAATCTATATTGACAAAGATTGTAGATAAACAACCTTTACCTAAAGTAGAAATCCAAGAAATAGATAAATTACGAAAAGAAATGAATAAATATACCATAGATAATAAACCTATAGGTCATAAAAATAAATCATAAGTATAAGATATAGTCCAAATAAATATCACAAATGATATTTCAATTAAGCATCATATGTATATCGTAGGATTAGATGTAGACTCTAGAGCTTACTTCACATCAGCTACAATGATTATTGCGATCCCAACTGGTATCAAAATCTTCAGTTGATTGTTATGTTCCTTCAGTAAGAACATTTGTATGATCAAAAAATATAATTATAATATTTTACCTAATTTAACTAATATTAATATATATAAAATATTTTCAAGAGGTAATAGATTTTATATTAAACCTAATAATATTGATAAAAATTTAGTTATTTATGGTACTAATTTAAGTTCTAATTTAAATAATAAATATTATACACAGATAGTTAGAAATATGGTAAATATACCTAATCATTTATTATATATGTTAGTAGGTATTATTATGTCAGATGGTCATATTTCTTATTCTTCTAAATATAAATTAGAGAATAGTATCTTTAATAGAGAATTTGATATTAATAATATTAAATATGAAAATGGTTTATTAACTAAACATAATTGTAGATTCTCATTAAAACAAAGTATTAATCATTTTGAATATATATGATATGTTTATTCTAAATTATCTCATTATTGTTTAAAAACGCCATATATAAGAATAGCTAGATTAAGAGGTAAAACTTTTCAACAAATCGAATTTATTACTATGGCATTACCTTGCTTTAGTATATTAAGGAGATTATTTTATAATGGTAGAGTAAAAGTTATACCTAATAACATTTATGATATGTTTAATTATGAATCTTTAGCTCATATTATTATGTGTGATGGTTCTTTTGCACATAAAGGTATTATACTAAATTTACAAAATTATTCTTGTAAAGATTTATGTACATTAATTAATTTATTTTATATTAAATTTAATATCAATTGTACTTTACATAAATCTAGAAATCAATATACAATATATATTAATGTTAAAGATGTAAGAAGAATATATCCTTATATAAAAGAATATATAGTACCTTCTATGCTATATAAATTAGATAAAAAATTAATTAAATTATAATTATATAAAATATGAGGCAAACTCGAGGGACCTCTTTTATATAAAAATTTGGAAAATGTTTATAAATAATATCGATCCATACTAAAGAATATATAAAAGACAATCGTCGAACTAAATCACAAACTTTTTTTTATACAATGTATATCTATATCTAATCAATAAATATTATTTATATAGATATATAATATAAATTAAAAGACTATTTATATATTATAAATATATAAATATTTAGGAAACTATTGTGTAAAAGCGTAGAGATTAGATGCTTCAGATATTCCTAAGGTTATTATATTAACTATAATTAAGGTTATTTATGACAACTATGGGTATTTAAGGTATAATCCGAAGCCGCCAGTGATGGTAATAAGTTTATATACTTATTTAATTATATATTAATAAAATATTAATGTATAAAAGGCAAAATATATATCAACTGAATCTGTGATGATTAAAGATATATATCAATGAGCAACTATTTATGGAGGTTCTATTAGATTAGCTACACCTATGTTATATGCATTAGCATTCTTATTCTTATTCACTATGGGAGGATTAAATATCCTGATAGTTCTCCCTATAAAGGTTGTATTAATAAAATCATCTGAATTTTTATTAATACAAATTAATAAATTATATAATAATATATATAATTATTGATCAGCTATATGCTGGGAAGTTCTCATAATTAAACTACAAATAATTTTTTTATTTGTAAAAATGTTTAATTTTGAACAATCAGCAGGTAACCTATTAGTAAATCATAAGGGAACCTCAGAGACTACATGCTGCCGCTGTTTTTTAACAGTAAAATATAGTCCATTAAATAAAAATTTATTTATTTATTCAAATATTAATAATATTCGTTATTATTCAACTAAAAATAATAATAACAATTTAGGTTATAATCTTAATAAATTTAATTATATTAAAAAATATAATTTATATGAAGATAGATTAAAATTTTTTCAAGATTTAAAATTTAAATCTGGAATTTATGCTTTATATAATAATATCACAAACGAATTTTATATAGGAAGTACTATTAATTTTTCAGGTAGAATGAGAAATTATTTAAATAAAGCAAATTTAAAAAGTAAACAAAATAGCAATATGCCTATTACAAAAGCATTATTAAAATATGGCTATGCTAATTTTTCTTTATTCATTATAGAATATTGTAAATTAGAATATTTATCTATTAGAGAAACTTATTATATTATGTCATTAGTACCTTATTATAATGTATTAAAAGAAGGTTATTCATCAGTAGGTTATAAACATACTGAAGAAACTAAAAAATTATTAAGTAATTTACATAAAAATAGGGTACATAGTGAAAAAACAAAAGATTTAATAAGAAAAGCTTTAGTAGGTAAAAATAATCCATTTTATAATCAACATCATACTATGGAGACTAAAGTTAGATTAATGGAAGCTAATAGTAAATATCCTATATATATATATAATTCTTATAAACAATTATTAATTATTTACCCTTCTACTTTAACTTTTGCTAAATCAGTTCATTCTAATTTTAGCACTATAGAAAAAGTAATTGATAATAATACTTTATTCAGAGGAGAATGATATATTACCAAAATTCCTTATAATATTGAGGATAAACCTTTAATAGCTAATTTGATGAGTGATGAAATAAATAATCTTATTAATACGATAAAAAATTCAGAAAATATAAAAAAAGCTATATTCGTATATGATATAAATAAAAATTTTATCAAAAAATATGATGGAGTAACTCAAGCTCAAAAAGAATTAAATATTAATCATGCTATAATTAGAGAGCATGCAAAAATAAATAAAGTTTATAAAAATTATATTTTTAGTTATGAAAGAATAAATAAATAAATTAATTTTAAGTATCAGGAGTAGTATTAAGTAACGCAAGTTTAGATGTTGCATTCCATGATAAAAATTTATTTTTTTATGATTATAATAATTATATTAAAAAATTTTGAGTTGGTTTAATGGATGGTGATGGAAGTATACAAGTTAATCATTGAAGATATAAAAATCTTCAATATAGATTAATCATTAAATTAAAATTTAATAAGTATAATTATAATATGTTATTATTAATTAAAAATGTTATAGGAGGAAATGTAAATATTATTGAAAATAATACTCTCGTTATTTGAATAGTCAATAATAAAAAAGATATTATAAATATAATAAAAATTTTTGATGATTATCCTTTATTAACATCTAGAAAACAAGCTCAATTAAATTTTTTAATTTTAAATTTAGAAAAAAATGATATAAATTGATATTTAAACAATAGAGAATTAAAATATCAAAATTTAAATATTATCGCATCTAATATTGAATCTTTTTTATTCAATTTAAAAAAGGAGAATAATTTTAATTATATTAAACCTTGATTAAGTGGGTTTATAGAAGCTGAAGGTTGTTTTTGTTTAAGAAATAAAAATAATCATTCTTTTTCTATAGGTCAAAATAATGATCTTTATTTATTAGAATTTATAAAATTCTATTTTAATGCATCTAATAAAATTAGAACTATATATAAAAAGAATTCAATATTTTTTTTTTTAGAAATTTATAAAAAATCAGTTATCAATAATATTTTAAATCATTTTTATGCTAATCCTTTATTAGGTGAGAAATATCAATCATATTTAAATTTTCTTAATTATTATAAATAATTAAAAATAATAGTATGTGTCATGTAGTCATATCACTATAAGAAATATAATATATATATATATATATATTTCTTGGTAATATCCAAAAATATTGCTAACGGTAAAACCTATATAAAGGTAATATCGTGGTAACCATAATTATATGGGAACTGTAGAGACTAAACGTGATAATCGAGAATTTATTAAGTTAAATTAAGATAAATTATAGTCCAATCCTCTAGGTAACTAGAGTAAAATTGACATACTACGTAGTTGGTCAAGAAATGGCCCTTAATAATTTTAATTATTTTGAAATTGGCAATATGCAGGAATATATATTTTCAAGTTTTATTCTACTATTTATATTATATACTTTATATCTTTTACAAATAGATGATAATAAATTTTTCAAAAATTTAGTTATAAATAGTAAAAATGAATCAAAACTTATGATTTTTCCAAATCTAAATATACAATCTGCAGAAAACTCTAAAGGATTCTCAGAGACTATACGCCAATCAAACAATAATTTGAACTCTCCAAATCTAGATCCTAAATTTTGATCTTGATTAGCTGGAATAATAGATGGAGATGGATATGTTCAAGTTATAAATATAAATGGAAATTTAAAACTTAAAACTATTGAAGTAAAATTACATAATAGAGATATTAGAATCTTGACTCGAATATTGGATAAATTACATATGGGTAGAATATATAGATATAAAAATCATCCTTATTCTAAATGAATTGTTTCAACTACTGATGAAATGACATTTATTTTAAATAAATTAAATGGATTAATAAGATTAAAAGTTGAAAATTTTAAAAAAGGATGTGATTGTATAAACATTAAATTTCAAGAAGCTGATTATAATATATCTATATATGATCCTTATTTTTCAGGTTTAATTGACACAGACGGAAGTATTGTATTTAATTATTCTGGAAATCGTATAGAATGTAATTTAGAATTAAAATATAATATTTATAGCTCCAAACTTTGTTTGGATAATGTAATCCCTAATTATCAACCTAGTAGATTAATAAGATTACATAAACAATATTCTTCAATATCATTTAAATTCCAAACTGTAAAAGGTATGGTTTTTTTATATGATTATTTTATGAAAAATAGATTATATAGTGATTTTAAATTTTATAGGGTAACTCAAATATTAAGATTTATTGAAATTAGAGATTATCAAAAATTACCATATTCAAGTGAAGAATTTTTAATTTATTCCGAATGATTATTAAATTGAATTCAATATAAAAACCCTAAATGATATAAAGTTCCATTTATAAATAAATTACGTTTGAAGAGATAGTCCACAAATGCATTTCCATTATGTATTATCTATGGGAGCTGTATTCTCTTTATTTGCAGGATACTACTATTGAAGCCCTCAAATGTTAGGTTTATATTATAATGAAAAATTAGCTCAAATTCAATTCTGATTAATATTCATAGGAGCTAATGCTATTTTCTTCCCAATGCACTTCTTAGGTATAAATGGTATGCCACGTAGAATACCAGATTACCCTGATGCTTTTGCAGGATGAAATTACGTAAGTAGTATAGGTTCAATGATTAGTATTATTTCATTAGTATTATTCACATACATTATGTATGATCAATTTGTAAATGGATTAGAAAATAAAGTACAGAACAAATCAGTAGTTCATGTAAAAACTCCTGATTTTGTAGAATCTAATATGATATTTAAAACACAAGATGTAAAATCATCTTCATTAGATTTCTTATTAAATAGTCCTCCTTTAGTACACTCATTTAATATGCCAGCTGTACAATCATAGGATAAAATATATATAATTTACATCTTTTAGTTTATATTCTTTTTTTTTTTATTTATTTTTAATAGAATAATTTTTTTTATTTATGCCTCAATTAGTACCTTTCTACTTTTTAAACCAATTAACTTATGGTTTTGCATTAATCATAATATTATTAGTATTATTTGCTCAATTCTTTTTACCAAGAATTGCTAGATTATATGTAACTAGATTCTTTATCACTAAATTATAATTTTTTTTTATTACATAAATAATAGTATAAGGATATCTATCTTAGATATATATATTAATATATACCTTATTTATTTTTTTTTTTATGAGAATATTTTAGATTTTACGAAAAATTATATAAAAAAAAAATGACAACAATGAATTATATCATTAATTCACCATTAGATCAATTTGAGATTAGAACATTCTTAGGTTTTGTTTCACCTTTCTTTGATTTAAGTGCATTAAACTTTACTATTTTTAGTTTATATACTATAATAGTATTATTTGTAATATTAGGTTTAAATTTATTAACCGATAACCATGGAAAAATAGTAGGATCAAGATGATTTGTTAGCCAAGAAGCTTTATATGATACTATCTTAAATATGGTTAAAAGCCAAATAGGTGGTGTTTATGGAGGATTCTACTTCCCATTTATTTATACATTATTTATTTTTGTATTAGTTGCTAACTTAATTAGTATGGTTCCATACTCATTTGCTTTAGCTTCACATCTAGTATTCATCGTATCTTTAAGTATATCTATATGATTAGGTGCTACAATTATAGCTATCTACTATCATAAATTAGATTTCTTTGGATTCTTTGTACCTGAAGGAACTCCTTTACCTTTAGTTCCTGTATTAGTATTAATTGAATTATTATCATATGCTGCTAGAGCTATCTCTTTAGGATTAAGACTTTCAGCTAACATTTTATCAGGGCACTTACTATTAAGTATTTTAAGTGGATTAACATTAACTTTAATGTCTGTATCAGTTATTACATTTGTATTAGGATTCTTACCTTTAGCTGGTATATTAGCTATTGTATGTTTAGAATATGCAATTTCTATGATACAAGCTTATGTATTAAGTGTTTTAACAGCAGGATACTTAAAAGATGCATTATACTTACATTAATTATATAATGTATATATATTTTATATATATATTGTAATTATATAATTACTTAATAATATATGTATCTTCATATAGATTAATTCTTTAATTGTAAAATGTTTAGATTTCTAAATTTATAAAATATTTCATTTAAATTTTATTTAATGTTATTAATTTCTTTAACATTATTAATTGTTTACGTTTCATTAATTTCTAAAAATATCGCATCTGGCGATCGTATTAGTGACTTCACACAAGAAGCAGATAATAAATTATTCTTTTTATATAAAAATATAAATAGAATAGGAGTTATTTTAGTTTTATATGTATTATACTTAATAGTTAGTATTTTTAGTTTAGAAAATATTAATTCAGGAATTTCATTATATAATAACTTATTTAAAATAACATCCTTAAGTACTACTATTTCTATATTAATTACTATATTAGCTAGTATCTTTTTAATATTAAATAGCGTAAATATCATAGGATACTCTCCAGTAGATAATGTACACTTTAAACATAAAGAATATGTAATATTAATCTTATTTAATTTATTAGGTTTAATATTATTCCCTATGGTAAATGATATTATTTCTTTATTTGTAATAATAGAATTACAAAGTTATAGTTTATATTTAATAACTACAACACATAGAGAATCTAATAATTCTACTAAATCAGGTTTAATGTATTTTTTATTAGGTGGTTTAGCAAGTATATTAATATTATTAGGATCTAGTATATTATATTTTATCACAGGTATGACTTCTTTAGACTCTATATATACATTAGTAGATTATGATAATTATATCAGTTCTATTTATTTTGGATTTGTATTTATCGTTTTAGGATTAATTTGAAAAATGGGATTAGCTCCTTTCCATAATTGATCAATTACTGTATATAATTATACTCCTACTATTGTAACTTCATATATTAGTTTAATGGCTAAATTTAGTATATTACCATTTGTATATACTATTATTGTAAACACATATAGTATAAACAGTGAAAATAATTATTTAAATTTAATAATTGCTATCAGTATTTTATTATCTATGATTATTGGAAGTATAGGAGGATTAAATCAAATAAAAATAAAAGTACTATTAGCTTATAGTGGTGTTATTAATGCAGGTTATTTATTATTAGCCTTATTAGTTAACTCACAAGAAGGTATAGTTGGATTTATTGTATATATTTACCAATATGGTTTAACACATATTAATTTATTCTTTATCTTATTATCTACTAGTTATTATATAATATATAATGCGAATATCAATAATAATTCAAATAATAAAGGGAATTCATCTATATTATTAAGTACTTTCTCTCCTATAGAATATATAAATCAATTAAATGGTTTATTAACTAAAAATAGTTATTTAGCTATGGCTTTAATGATTAGTTTATTCTCTTTAATAGGTATACCACCATTAATAGGTTTCTATGGTAAATTCTTTATACTTATTTCTAGTCTAAATAAAGGTTATATACTATTATCTTTAGCTTTAATATTATTTAGTGTAGTAACTACAGTATACTATGCATATATTATTAAAACAGTATCATTTACAAAAATTAGTAATTTTATTACTGTAGTAACATCTAGTGAGGGAAATAAATTATCTAATAGTGTTACTTATGTAATTAGTACTATTACTTTAATTACATTAGTAAATATTTGTCAAATTGATACAATATTACAAGGGGCTTACATTTTAGCATTTAGTAATTTAGTAATATAATGTATTTATTAAATCCTATTAAAATTTATTTTATAGTTGTACCTATTATAGGGTTAGCTTTAGTTTTAGTTAATGCAATATTAGCTACTCAAGATAATTATAATGAAAAAACTGGACCTTTCGAGTGTGGTTTCACATCATTCTCACAATCTAGGACTCCTTTCTCTGTTGCTTTTATTTTAGTAGCTATTTTATTTTTACCTTTTGATTTAGAAATTTCATCTATATTACCTTATGTATTAAGTTCATATAATATAGGAGTTTATGGTTTATTAATGTTAGTCTTATTTTTATTAATATTAGTAGTTGGATTTACTTACGAAATTAATACTGGAGCTTTACACATTAATCGTATTAATGAACATAAAGTAAAAAGCTTAAAAAAAGAATTTTATAAATCATAAATTCTATTTTATTTATCTAAAAATTAATATTCTTTTTTTTTTATTTTAATTTTCGATTACTTATTTATATATATATATAAGTAATATAATATAATATTAGAATATAAATTGACGGTTATAAGTTAATGGTAAACTAACATCCTTCCAAGTTGATAATCTGGGTTCAAGTCCCAGTAACCGTATATAAAAATTATAAGTAATAATAGTAGTAAAATTTAATAAAAATTAAGAACATGATGTTGGTTCAGATTAAACGCTATATAAGAACATGACACATGCAAATCAAACGTTATAATATACAATATAATATACAATATTATATGTAATAATATTATAATAGTGGTGAACCCGTGAGTACATATTGGTATAATGAACTATTTTCATATTTAATCTATTTAAATATGAAATATTTATATTTTTTGAATATAAATATAGAAAGATGAAATATCTTATACTCAAAGGATTATATATAATAATATAATCGCTAGTAGTCTAGCCAATATTGGTTTAAGGTAGTAGGTAGGATAATAGCCTACCTAGCCGAAGATCCACAGTCAATGATAATCGTCATAATGACCACGTTGACTTTGAAATATAGTCAATATCTATAGGATACAGCAGTGAGGAATATTGGGCAATGGTCTAACGACTGACCCAGTTACTTATAAGGGTGAATATTACAATAAATATTAGATACTAATTTAATATTTTTCCATACAGTAATATATTGATTAAAAATAAAACCCCTAGACAGTGAGAATAATGATGTTAGCTGTTTTCTTTTAAAGAAATTAATCGTATAAAGTCTTAACCAAAATTTGTGCCAGCAGCTGCGGTAAAACAATGGAGGCAAGCGTTAATCATAATGGCTTAAAGGGTCCGTAGTATGATCTTTATATATATACCTTAGCTTTTGGCAGATATATATATCGCCGCCTATGGCGGTTAATAAAGATTAGAGTTATATGAAAAGTTTATAGAATTATAACAGGAAGGATGAAATGATAATAATTGTTATAAGACTGCCGAATTCGAAGGTTATAAACTTAATATAACTGACATTGAGGGACGAAAGCTAGAGTAGCGATATGGATTCGATACCCAAGTAGTTCTAGCTGTAAACTATGAACACTATAACATTGTAGTTATAAGTGAAAACTAAGTGTTCCGCCTGAAGAGTACGTTCGCAAGGATGAAACTCAAGACAATAGACGGTTACAGACTTGAGCAGTGGAGCATGTTGTTTAATACGATAATCCCCGTTGAACCTTACCATACCTTGAATATATCGTTATAATCTTTATACAAAGTAAGATATACAGGTGTTACATCGTTGTCTTCAGTTCGTGTCGCAAGATATTAGGTTAAGTCCATTAACGAACATAACTCTCGCTTAATTAATTTTATAATTAAGGATACCATTCTTAATAGTTTGGTGAAGAGAACTAAGACAAATCCTGATGACCCTTATGGTATGGGCTACAGACGTGCTACTGAAAACTAAGTACAAAATTAAGCTAATTATTTATATTATTCGCTAATAATCTAATGCTTAGTAATACTTACTATATATGTATAGTAAAGTATAGTTGGATTGATATCTGTAACTCGATATCATGAAATAGGAATTGCTAGTAATCGTACATCAGACATGGTACGGTGAATATATTATCTGTTTCGCACTAACCACTCATCATACGACAAGATAAATTATTATCAAAAGTTTTATTATAATGAATCATAGGAAACTATGATTATATATATGATATTATATATTTATTTTTATATAGTATAGTATAGTTTTTATATTAAAATTAGGAGATAATTTAGATTGCTGTAAAGTTGAAATATGGTCGTGGTAGGGGAACCTGCTGCGGAGTAATTAATAATCTTTAATATTCTTACAAATATATTATATATATATACATATATATATAAGAATATAGTTTAATTGGCAAAACTGTTGACTTCAAATCAATCATTGGGAGTTCAAGTCTCTCTATTCTTGAAGAGTATATATATATATACTTTATATATGCATATGTATATATATATATATAATACATGATTAAAAAAAAAAAAATTATAAATACAATTATATCTCAATGAGTATTACATTAATCTTATTTATTATTGGCCTTTTAGGTTTCGTTTTAAATAAAAAGAACATAATATTATTATTCATTAGTATCGAAATGATGTTATTAGCTATTACTTTATTAATATTACAAGGTAGTGCTATCATGGATGATGTTACAGGTTTATTCTATGGAATAATAATATTAATATTAGCAGGAGCAGAATCAGCAATAGGTTTATCTATATTAGTAGCCTATTATAAATTAAGAGGATCTGTATCTTTAGATATATAAATTAATAAATATGTTATTAGTTACATTAATCACTCCTTTAATAGGAAGTATTGTAAGTGGATTCTTTGGTAGATATTTAGGAGCAAATTTAAGTAAAATATTTGTTACTTTAACTATATTTATATCTATGATTGCTTCATACTCTATTTATATAGATGTTATCTTAAATGATCAAGAAATTACATTAAATATATTACCTTGAATTAGTATAGAATATTTAGAAATAGATTGAGCTTTCACTATTGACAAATTATCAGGAAGTATGTTAATTCCAGTTACAACTATTTCATTCTTTGTACATATATTTGCATGTAGCTATATGTCTTCAGATCCTCATCAACCTCGTTTCTTCTCTTATCTATCTTTATTCACTTTCTTTATGTTAATATTAGTTACAGGTAATAGTTATTTAACTATGTTTATTGGTTGAGAATTTGTAGGTGTAACTTCATACTTATTAATCTCATTCTGATTTACTCGGATTACTGCAATGAAATCAGCACTTTCTGCTATATTATTAAATAGAATGGGTGATACATTCTTTATTATTGGTATGTTATTATTAATCTCTACATTTGGATCATTAAACTTTGCTACTGTATTCAGCTTAACACCATATATAGATAGTAATATATTATATTTAATTATGTTATGTTTCTTAATTGCGACTGCAGCTAAAAGTGCTCAATTTGGTTTACATAATTGATTGTTACTTGCTATGGAGGGTAAAAAAAATTCGATTAAATTTACTAAAATTAATTTATTTAATGAATATAGTTATAATCCTTCAATGAAAAAAAAATATTCAAATAGAAGTCATACTATATTTAAAAGAGATATTTATACTAAAAATGAATATAATAACAAGGGAATATATGTTTATGATTTATATTTAAATTCTGTATGTAATGAAAAAATATTTAGTTCTATATCTGAATGTTCTATGAAATTACATATTAGTAGAAATACAATATCTAAATATTTAAATACTCATAAATTATTTAAATCTCAATATATATTTTCTACTCATAAATTAGATGGAAATATAATAAACTCTTTAATTGTATTTACTCCTATATTAAAAAATATAATCACAGGATTTTTATTAGGAGACGGTCACTTAAGAAAATTATCAGGTAATAGATCTAATTCTAGATTAGAATTTACTATAGGTATAAAAAATATTGATTATGCAAATTATATTAAATATACAATTCTTAATCAAATATGTACAAATAGTAAATTAACTTTCTGACCTAAAGAAAACCCTAGTCAATGTTGGTTTAGTACCAAATCTTATAAATATTTTACTGATTTATGTAAATCATGATATTATAATGATAAAGTATTAAATCAGAGAATTAAACGTTTACCATATAATTTAACTGAGAATTTTTCAAAGGAAACTTTAGCTTATTGATTTATGGACGATGGTTATTCAGAATTAGGACCTATGTATTTTTTATGTACAGATAATTTCACTTTAAAAGAAGTACACATTTTACAAAAATTATTAAAAAATAAATTTAATTTAGATTCAGGATTGAAAATACGTAAAAACAATAATAAAATTTGTTATAGAATAAAAATATTAAAAAAGAGTTCTATCGATTTTCAAAATATTATAAAACCATATATTATCCCATCTATGAAATATAAATTAAAATTAAATATGAATGATTAGGGCCCTCCTTAAATTACACTATATGCTGGAAGCTCTTAAAGTTTTATACATCTAGATAATATCTAGATGAAAAATTTAAAAATAGATAGATAACCAGCAGGAAACTATTATCTATAATTATATTATTTTATATAATTATTTAATTTATTTTAAATAATAGGATCCTCAGAGACTATATTGTGTAATATATATTAATAATAATTTTAATATTAATATATAAAAAGATAGTCCACTTTAAATACGAAAGTATTTATATTTTTAGCCTACACCAGTATCTGCATTATTACATGCTGCCACAATGGTAAACAGTTGCCGTTGGTTAATGTGAATTAATCAATTATCATATTGCTATATGCTGGGAAAACCTTACTACAAGTTTATTTATATTTTAATTTTTAAATTAAATAAGATAAATAAGAAAATCTTGGAATTTATTCTATATAGAATAAAAAAGGTTAATCAGCAGGAAACGTTAGATTTTAACGAATCCTCAGAGACTTTACGCAATATAACTTATTCATTTGAGAATATTAATTTACCTTCTCATAAAAAAAAATATGATCTTAAATTTTTACAATGATTTATAGGATTCACAGAAGGAGACGGTAGTTTTATAGTTTCTAAAAATAAAGTCTATTTTGATATCTCACAAAATATTGAAGATATACAAATATTATATTATATAAAAAAAGAATTAGGATTTGGAAAAGTATTATTAAGAAAAGAATTAGACCGTAGAGTAGGTGTATTTTATGTAACAGGCAAAGAAAACTTTTTAAGATTAATACATATTTTTAACGGTAATCTTTGTACTGAATACAAAAATAATCAATTCAAAGCTTGAATAGATTGTTTCAATTTACAATATAAAGAACAAATAATATGAAAAAAAAATTTAATAATTTTAACATTAGATAATGCTTGATTATCTGGATTTACAGATGCAGAAGGTAGTTTTTACGGTAGAGTTAAAGTATCTAAAAGCAATATATTAGGTAAACAACCAATGCTCACTTTTTCAATTACTCAAAAATCTTTGCAAATTATTAATATAATAAAAGAATTATTTTTAGGTAAAAATACCAAATTTTCTAACGTACGTTATGACCCTAGTTGAGAAGGTTGAGAATTTCATTGTTCTTCTATTTCCAATTTAAATATTATAAAAACATATTTTTTTAAATTCCCTTTAAAAACTAAAAAATATCGATCTTTTACAAAATGAACTAAAATACACCAAATGTTATTAGATAAAAAACATTTAACAAAAGAAGGTTTAAATATTATAGAACAAGAAATAAAATTAATTAATAAAAATAATAAGTTAAAGATGAAGTCCGATCCACCATCTTAATTGATGGTAAACTATATAATTCTAATAAGAAAAAAAAATAGTAAAAAAAAATGAACTGCTGGAGTATACTTATTAATGAGATCTTCTCCTATATTAGAATATAGTCCTACTATGTTAGCTACTTGTTTATGATTAGGAGGTATTACTACTAGTGTAGCAGGATTGATCGCTATTGTATCTAATGATATTAAGAGAGTTATTGCACTATCTACTATGAGTCAATTGGCTCGAAAATATATTTATATATTTATGAATCAAACTATATGCGTAGAAATAATTAATATTAAATTAATTATCAATTCGCAGATAACCAACGCTCTTGATTATTTTTTTAATCAATATTATTATAATATTCTTAATTCATTTCCCATACTGAGGCAGATCGTTTTATCTGAACAATGAAATATTATAATTTTAAGCAAGTTAGTAGGAATCTCAGAGGCCATACGTTTGATATTAGTTTATTTCGAAACCTTATTTATATTTCAATCATTACAATTTAATAATAATTCTTTATTATTATTAACATCTTTAAATAAGAATAGTAATCATAATGAGAATCATAATAATACTAAGGATAAAAATAATATTAATAAATCTAATCTCGCTTTTGATGAATGAATTGCTGGAGTTATTGATGGAGATGGTTATTTCAATTTATCTAAAAAAGGAATAGCTAGATTACAAATAACTATGAGTGATAGAGATATAAAAGTTCTACACGAAATTCAACATATTTATGGAGGATCTATTAAAAAAATAGCAAATGCTAATGCTAATAGATACCAATTAAGTAACAGAAAAGGATTAATCCAATTATTAACTAATATCAATGGATTAATAAGAAATCCTATAAGAATGTTACAAATGAATAAATTATGTGTTAAATATGGAATTCAATTAATATATCCTAAACCGTTAACCTTTAAGAATGGTTGATTAAGTGGATTTATGGATAGCGATGGTTCTATATATTTTAATGAAGAAAGTGGACAAGTATTTATAAGTGCAACTCAGAAAAATAAATATCTATTAGAACCTTTAATACATTTGTATGGAGGAAGAATAGATATTTTAAGTCCTAAAAGAGAAGCTTTTAAATACGTAGTTTATAGAAAAAAAGAATTATTCAATTTAATTGATAATTATTTTTCAAATTATCCTTTAAAAAGTCAAAAGCAGAATAGATTAAATTTAATTAAATCATTTTTTGATTTACGTCCTTATAAAAATAGTAAAAATATTATTGAGTTTAATCATTGAGTAAAATTTAAGGAAAAATGAGAAAGATTCTCAGATTAACCAAGGTTAATAATCTAATAAAGAAATGGTCCAAGAGTAATTAATAAATAATTATTAATTGCTTATTTGCAAATAGGAATGATGGTAATAGCTGTAGGTGTATCTGCATATAATTTAGCTTTATTCCATCTTATCTGTCATAGTGTGTTTAAAGCTTTATTATTTATGTCTGCAGGGGCAATTATTCACTCAGTAATCAATGAATCACAAGATTTAAGAACTTATGGAGGATTCTTACCTTTCTTACCTTTAACATATACATGTATATTAATTGCTTCATTATCTTTAATGGCAATCCCTGGATTAACTGGATTCTACTCTAAAGATATTATTCTTGAATCTTTAATTGGTACTTATGAAATATCTGGATTTGTAGTATATTGATTAGCTTTATTATCTGCTACTTTAACTTCATTATATAGTATGCGTATACTTTATTTAACTTTCTTTAATACACCTAATGCTCCTAAATATGCTTATTTAAATTTACATGAAATGGATTATATTATGGTAGTGCCTATGGTTATATTAGCTATAGGATCTATATTCGTAGGTTATATAACTAGAGATATTTATTTAGGTATGGGTAGTCCATTTAATGCTTTATTTATTCATCCTAATAATCTTAATTTAATTGAAACTGAATTTGGATTAAGTTCTATATTTAAAGTATTACCTTTAATTACTGGAATTAGTGGTAGTTTAATATTATTATATATTTATGAGTTTAATTACTCAATTATTAATGTATATAATAATAAAATATTAAATCCTATATACTTCTATTTCAACCAGAAAGTATTCAGTGATCAATTACTTAATAATATTATTATTAGAGGTGGATTAAATTTAGGTGGTAGTTTAAATCATCATATTGATAAAGGTTTATTGAAAGTATTTGGACCTAATGGGTTATGATCTTTAAGTAAACATAGTGCTCATAAATTAAGTACATTAAGTAATGGTTCATTATATAATTATGCTATTTATTTAGTAGTAGGTTTAATATTGACATTAACAATTATTAATCTAGAAATATCAGGATATCTATTATTTATATTAATCCTGGCTATTGGATTTATAAATAATAATTACACTAATACTACGAGGAAATAAAAAAAACTTCAGGAAAAGTAAATATCTACAATATTAATTCAGAATATATATTACAGAGTTCTTTATTGCCATATAAGAAATCTAATAATTCTAAAGAACATATGAATAAAGCTATAAATGATAAGGATAATCGTTTTATTCTCAAATTATTAAGCCACATTAGTTGAATCTTAGCATTATTTCTATTAGTTACCTATAAATTCTGAATTTGGGACATTTATAGTCCTATAGAGATAAAATTTAGGGATTTGTTATTCATTTGAGGTTTCACAATGATACTTCTAGCTATTTCATTAAAGAGTTATTCATATATATATAATCTAATATCTAATTATCTTAAATTAAAAATATTAGCCTTCAGGAAGATATTTCCAAGAGTATATGATATATACTCTATAAAATTAATAAACCTCATTCATTGATTAGTTACGAAAGGAACTTGATATTTAACTATTATACTTAGTATTAGATATTTGGTTAGTTTTTTTGGACTGGAGGCACTAAATTTAGCTATATTTATATTAGGAGAAGATACTATACATTATCTAGATCATAATTGAGAATTTATTAATTATGAATATTTTTATCAATTTATAGATTCGATTATCATTAGAGTTAAAGAATGGGGTAATATGTTAAATGACTATTTAGATATACTATTACATAAATTTTATGAAGTAATTCAAATCTTAGATTTCAATCATACTATCTCTAATGATTCAGTAATCGATACTGCAACATATATTGCAGCGGAAAATTTATCTGATATCACAGGAGGAGGACCAACATTAACATTTACATCTATGACTCTATTCTTTATCCTGGTAGTTAGTTATTTAATAATACAATTATATATATCTTCTTTAATCTTAATTTTGATTCATTTTTATTTAAGACCAGATATGAAAGATAAAATTATTACATATTTAAATAAACCATCTAAAGTTAAAGTCTTTAATTGAATTAAAAAAGTTTGATTAAGGGGATTTACTTTTCATATCAAGTACTTAAAACATTTCATTATATTTTATTTATTCTTATTAGGAATTAATATCTTAAACCAAACTTATCTATTATTTACTTTTTATCAGCACTTTGATAACTTAGTATATCATCATATTCAAGGACTAATTGGATAAAGATATCTAAATTAAGATTTTTATCTCTTTATATATTATTTTTAACTAATTTTTGCTTATATTCCTTTTTATTAAATATTTAATTTATAAGAACTTTATGGCTATATATATTAATATATAAGTAATATAATCTAATAAAGGTTCATAATTCAAAGGTTAGAATATAATGTTGATAACGTTAATATACTGGTTCGAGTCCAGTTGAACCTAATATAAATATATTACATATTATGATAAAAAATTTTTTTTTAGGACAAATGACCGAGTGGTTTATGGTGTAATATTTGAGCTATTATGTATTGTTTTCAATACCGGGAGTTCGAATCTCCCTTTGTCCGATATCATTGATATAGGCAAATATATTTATATATAGAATTATAGCTTAATCGGTAAAGCATGCCACTCATAATGGTTGTATCAGAGATCGAAACTCTGTAATTCTAATATAAATTATATAAGGTAGATATAGCTTAATGGTAAAGCCGATTCTTGTGGTGGATCTTATCTGCGTTCAATTCGCAGTATTTACCCTAAGAATAATAAATTGAATAAAATTCGTTATACGGCGAATGAACTTATATAGTTCAATGGTTAGAACACTGATCTCATATGTCAGGAATGATAGGTTCAATTCCTTCTATAGGTATTAATTAATAAAAAAAAATAAATATTAATTTTTATAAGTAATCAATTAATAATTAGTTTAATTATACTAAAATAAGATCTTAATTTTTTTTCATTTAGCCTTTATAGCTTAACGGTAGAGCAATAAATTGAAGCTTTATGAGTCGAGGTTCAATTCCTTGTAAGGGCAAATAAAAGTTTAAGTTTGAGAACATAGTTTAACGGTAAAACCATTATCTTTTAAGTAATTTCATGGTGGTTCAAATCCACCTGTTCTCAATTTATATATATATAAATATGATGTGATTATGGCGAAATGGTAGACGCGGTTCTTTTAGGTAGAATTTTAATTTGATTAAATATGAGTTCAAGTCTCATTAATCACATTAAATATATATATTTTTTTTTGATAAAAATTTAATCATATAAAGTAAATAAAAAAAAATCAAACACATAAAAATGTCTATTAAATTATTATTTTTAACTAATATATTAGGATTAATCTTGATTCTAGGATTACATAATATAAAATTAATAATTAATACAAATAAATTATTAATAAGACAAATATCTTTATCTATTAGTATTATAACATTCTATATTTGTATATATATATGATATATATATAATAGTAATATACTAGGATTTCAATCAGTAGAAAGTATTTTAAACATTAATTGAGGTATAGATGGTATTTCTTTAATATTAGTAGTATTAACTGCATTCTTAGGACCTATCGCTTTATTATCAAATTGAAATATAAACATTAATGATAAAACAAATCAAAAAGATGTAATGTATGTATCATTAATTTTAATTTTAGTATTTTTAATGATATTAAATTTCATATGTTTAGATATGATATCATTCTATGTATTATTCGAAAGTACTTTAGCTCCTTTATTTTTATTAATAGGAATATATGGAGCAAGTAATAAAGAAAAAGCAGCATACTATGTATTAGTTTATACATTAGGTAGTTCCTTATTTATGTTACTTTCAATAGGTATTTATACATACATTCTAAATACCACAGATTATCTTAGTATTAATTCTATTATTTTATCTATAGATTTACAATGTATAATTTGATTAGGTATATTTATAGGAATCGCAGTTAAGACTCCTTTATTACCAGTACATACTTGATTACCTGTAGTTCATTCAGAATCACCTTTAGGAGGTTCTATCTTATTAGCAGGTGTAATTTTAAAATTAGCTATATATGGAGTTCTAAGATTATTAATACCTAATTTAACTGAAGCTACTATATTATATATACCTGCAATATACGTTATAGCAGTAATTACTATAATTTATACTAGTTTAATTACATTAAGACAAACAGATTTAAAAGTAATTATAGCTTATAGTTCTATTAGCCATTTAGGTGTTTGTATTCTAGGTATTTTCGCTAATAATTTAATAGGTATCGAAGGTAGTTTATTATTATGCCTAGCTCATGGTTTTGTTTCACCTGCTTTATTTATTGCAGTGGGAGGTATTTTATATGATAGATATCATAATAGATTATTATACTATTATCAAGGTTTATCAACATATATGCCAATCTTCTCTGTATATCTAGTATTCTTTAGTTTCTGTAATATTGGTACTCCTTTATCTGTAAACTTCTTAGGGGAATTCTTATCATTTACTGGTGCTTTCCAAAATCATCCTTTATTAATTGCTTTTGCTACTATATCTGTATTATTAAGTGCAAGTTATCAAATGAAATTAACTAATAGATTAACTGGAGGAAGTAAATCACCTTATTTAAAAATTACTAAAGATTTAACTAATAGAGAAATCTTCTTAATGAATTATCTATTAATTCCTACATTGTTCTTAGGATTATACCCTACTCCTTTAACTAATGTATTAAATTTATCTTGTTCATCTGTTTTATATCATATTATGTAATTATATTTATAATTATATATATTATATATAAATATATTTTATTTTGTCAATATTCATTATTATATCTATATAAGTATAGATATATATTATCTCTAAATAGTTATGGTATTTCATATATAAAAAGAGAAATAAATAAAGTTATTAATAATATATAAATTGATTAATTAAGTTAATTTGAATATTTATTTATTATGGAATTTGTATAATAATTTGATTATTCAGATAGGGTAGACTTGAACTACCTAGGTCTGTCCCCCAATAACAGTGCCGATCCACTTTGGCTTCTATCTGGTTTAAATTATTGAATTTATTATTTATTTATTATAATAAGCATAATTTAGTTATTTTATTGTCCGAATGTTTGGAAATTAAATATATTTATATTATATTATTAGACTATTTATTTATATAAAATAAATATATTTTTATGACTTTCCTATAAAACAAATAAATAATAAATATTATTACTTATAAAAATAAAAATAAATGAATATTAAATATACTAACATTACAGAAAGTATTTAGATATTAATTAATGTAACAAATCAATAATCTTAATTATAAAGATTATGATCCTCATCAGTACATTACTATATATAAGAATAATCATATTACATCTAATACATGTAAGTATAATACAGTAGTTTCAAATCCTACATGATGGTTAGTAGTAAATTGGTAATTACGTAATCTTCAATAACATACACCTAACATAATAATTAACATAACCATATGGAAGAAATGTAAACCTGTACCACAGAAGAATACAGATCCGAACACACCATCAGAAATAGTAAATCCAGCATTAGTATATTCAACTATTTGACATAGTACGAATATAACAATTAATCAGAAAGTTAATCCTAATCCTAATAAAGCGTTTTGACGGCTACCTTGTAATAATGCATGATGGCAATATGTAATAGTAGCTCCGCTAGCTAATAAGATAATTGTATTTAATAAAGGTAATTCAGTAGGACCTATTGCTTCTATTCCAACTGGTGGTCAAACACTACCTAATTCAATATTAGGTGACATTGCACTATGAAAGTAGGCTCAGAAAATTCCTGCGAAAATTAATATTTCAGAAACTACGAATAATAAGAATCCTAAGTTTAAACCTTTTCTTACTGCAATTGTGTGGTCTCCTAAATAAGTGGCTTCTGCTATAATATCTCTAAATCATAAGGCCATACTACTTAATAATACTACTATACTTAATAATAATACATATAAATTTCCTATATAACCGTGCATTGTAAATGCTAATGATAAAGCTAGAGATAATAATGCAAATGACACTACTATTGGTCAAGGAGATGGAGCTACTAAATGGAATGGGAATAATTGAAAATTACTTCTAATATTTTTTGTCATTGTTCTATATAAATATTTGTTTTTTTTTTACTTAGTATAAATTAACTAAAAGAATCTTAAGCGGAATCGAACCGAGGTTTTTAATATATAAAAATGAACCATTCTAAGATTATATATTTATAATTAATGTATTAATTATTCAAGATTTATTTTTGATAAATGTAATTTTTGTACTACTCATAGAGAATAAAATGATATTTATTAATTCTCATTTTTGTACTACTTATATATAATTATTAATGACAATAATAACTATCTTTATATAATATATAGATAGCATAGTTAAAAAGAATAAAAATTCACTAATAAATATTGATATCTAAAGATTAATCTCCTTTGGAGAATCACTTACTATCCTCATGGAAGTTAATAAGAATATAATTTGTAATTTCTAGTAGGAGTAACATATCTTAAATTAAAATAGTGATTAATTAAAGAATAATACCTTATAATTAGGAATATATTTATTAGACTGTCTAAATATTATATTATAAATTATTTTCAGAATAAGAATTACCAGATATAGAGTTTAATACTCAAATAAACTTACAATTTCTTATTTATGAGTACTAGTTGCTTTAATATTTAAAGATATACGATCAAGAATCTTCGAAACTACTGTACTCAATGAGACTTTACTCTAATTACATTATCAGGTATTTGACCAATATTAGTATTCTCAAATACTTTAAATGTAGGTTACTTATCTTAATTATATATTATATTTTCCTTAACAAATTTTATATAAATAAATATTATATTAATAATATAATATATAATCTGGATATAAACTATAATAATAAATAACACATTAATTTACCTAAGGAAAAGAATATAATTTTTAGACTATTTATATTGATTATAAAGGAGATTATATTCAAATAAATGCGGTTATTAGTTAGATAAATATACTTTAACCGGATAAAATACTAAATGATCCACCAAGAGAGAAATTTTTTATTTACTTAGTAGAATGCACTAAAATAATCTTAATCGGGATCGAACCGATACTTTCTCTATGAAGAAGAGATGTCATAACCATTAGACGATAAGATCTATTATTTGTTATATTAGGGAGTCGAACCCCAAACCTTTCGATTACAAAACGAATGCTCTAGCCAATTGAGCTAATATAACTTAAAGAAAAAGGAATATATAAATGTATTTAATAGGAAAACAAATGGAATAATTACTACTTATATCATGAGAGTTCCTACATTACTGTTCATTTAATCACTCTAAGAATTCAGGTAATGTAACAGCTTCTACTTTAATAGGCATAGCTGAATGTGCTACACCACAAAGTTCTGAACATTGACCATAGAACACTCCAGTTCTTTGGATTAAAGCTGAAACTTGATTTAAACGTCCAGGTGCAGCATCAATTTTTAATCCTAAACTAGGTACACAGAAATCATGAATTACATCTGCAGATGTTACAATAAATCTAATATGAGTATCTATAGGACATACAATAGATGTATCAGTATCTAACATTCTTAATTGACCATCTTCTAACATATCTTCAGGAATTAAATAAGATTCGTATTCTACTGTTTCTCCACTATCATTAATAAAGTCACTATATTCATATTTTCAATATCATTGTAATCCAATAGCTTTAATAGTCATGGCTGGTGAAATTACTTCATCACATAAATATAATAAAATGAAACTAGGGAAAGCAATAACTAATAATACTAAAGCTGGTAAGATAGTTCATACAATTTCAATAGTTTGTCCATGTTTTATATATTTATAAGCTATAGGGTTAGATGAGAAAGTACGTATACTAGTATAAATTATTCATGATACTAATCCTAATATTAAAACTAAATAGAACATAATATTATCATGTAATTCTATAATACCTTCTTGGTTAGGAGTAGCACTATTTTGGAAATAAACTCCTCATGGAGTAGGAACGTCATTCATTATTAATGACATTTGATTAAAGATAAAATCTAATAACATTTTTTTTTGATTTAAATAAACTAAAAATAGATTTATAAGGATCTTTTATTGAATTATATTTGGTAATATCTTACACTATTCACTTATATTAAAAAGAATATTAACATTAAAAATTAGAATTTATCTATATTTATTTCTTATAGATTTTTAGGAGTATTAACTCTTCCTATATAGAATAAAATATTTTCTAAAGTAGAGATTACTGGTACAATCACTAAGAAATATGCAAAATATACTATTGTAGCATTACGACCTAATGCAATGAATGGTACTTCTACATGTAATTCACCTATATGTCCTAATAATATGAAATTAAATACAAATAAGAAGAAGAAGAATTTAGATAAAACTTTAAAACTATTTCCTCTTACTATACTACGGTCAGTGATAGGTAATATTAATAATATTAAGATAGCACCGAACATAGCAATAACTCCACCTAATTTATCAGGAATTGAACGTAAAATAGCATAGAATGGTAATAAGTATCATTCAGGTACACAAAAAAATTGTTATCATAAAATCATTTAAATTTTATTTCCATATGTCACCATATGGTTCAGACTATGTCATAATCTTAGAAATATTATCTCTAAAGATTGGGGGCGCTCGTGGCTTATGAATATTACAATCTATTCATTATAGCTAGTCGTTGAACATTTATATTCTAAAAATATATATAATATCCACAGCAGGTGAAGATATATATCAAATATATATTTAATGTATGAATATACTTTGCTGCAAATTATCTAAAATAGACTTTTTTGCAATTCACCCCCTTTTTCATTATATTATATTCCAAATATAATGCGACTGTAATTGTCTTTTAATTATAAATTATTATTTTTAAGTCATTGATCTAGTATAGTATCGCGATAATGTTTTGCTTCTAGTAAAGCTTTAGGTTTATCAATATTAAAATAAAAATATCTTTCTAAAGAAGAGATAGGTAATTTTACTTTATAAGCTTTATCTTTATATATAGTTATATAATATTCATTTCGTAGATTATTATCAAAGTAACTATTTACTTTATTTATATAAAATAATATTGAATTTTTATTATATATATTTTGAGATTTAGAATTATATATTAATTTTAATAAAGATATATGACCATTTCTTCAATATCTTATTTTCCCAAATAATTTCGAAGCTTGAAACATTAAATATATTTGATCAGTCTTATTAAAATAATAATTAGGATATTTAGATAGTAATCTAGAAAGTGCTTTAATTGAAGCTTGATTCTCTATTAAAATTTCTATCTTTTCTCCTGTACCTAATAATCTGATTATAGATTTTATTCCATAATTCTCTTCTAAAAATTTTTTTATTATATTAAATAATTCTTGATTATAAATAGTTGTTTTTTGACTAATTCTGAAAATTGGAATATATCAAGGTAAATTATCTGAAGAACGAATTCTAATATGAAAATTTCCATCTCCTAAATAAAAACCATGAAGAAATAATATATGTAATTTATAATCTCTATTGCACTGAGAAAATAAGTTAGATTTAAGCTTTGTAAGATAACTATCATAATAATTATAATCTATTTTGTTTATTATATTTTCTAAAATATGTTTATCTTTTAATCATAAATTGATTTTTTCTGATAATAAGATTCTTCTTTTATTGTTATCTATTAATGCATAAACGAGATATGCTCGTTTAATTATATTATCTACATGGTCATAAGTGTAATTTGTATGTTTAGTAGACTTACCAAATTTAGAATAATAAAGATAATATATTTTAAGTAATAATTTTAGTCCAATATATTTATCTCCATAACTATATTTAAAATATGGAATTCATTGATTAATTATTACATCTCAATTTTTACTAAATATTTTTATATGTCATTCTCCAGATTTTAATTTTGATATATTATATTTCAGTTTATTATTAAATTCATTATTCATAATTTTGAATAATTGAATAGTCTCATTAGAAGCATTTAAAGATATAAATACTAAAGGATTTAAGGTCATACTATTTTGATTTTCAAAGTATCCTCCTATATGTCCTTCTGCTTGAAATAATCCATTTAATATTCATTTTATTTCTGTAGAATTATAATTTGATATTGGATTATTATGATTATCTAATAATTTAGATATCTCAGCTTTAGACATAGCTTTATGATAAATTTTAGAAGAAGATGTATTAAGTAATTTATAAATTAAAAAGACCCCAATCGAAGCTGGAGTAACTAAAGGGTTACCTGGTATATAGTTATCAGGGTGCTTAAAAAGATGTTCTTTTTAATGGACTATATCTTCATATAATTTTATTTAAACTTATAATTTAATTCTTTTCATTTCTGATCAAATTTTAATCAACTTTTATATAATAAACTATCATTTTGGATATAATTTTTACTATTATAAAATTGATAAAATTTGGGTATTAAAAATATTCGTTGACCTTTTCAAGATCTTGAAGGTATTATTTTATTATAATTATAAAAATTCAAATGATTTGTTTCATTTGTGATTACTCATTTAAAATAACCATTCTGAGATTTATCAAAATATATTTTTCCTCCTAATATGTTTTGAAATTCTTCTACATCCTTAAGATATTTATTAGTTACACTAATAAATAATTGAGGTCTGTTATTTACATAATTATAATAATTAATTGTTCCATCAGCATCAAAAAACCCCATAAATCAACCGTTATTATAAGTTAATTTTTTTTGAGGCAAGACTTCTATGTTATATAGATTACATACTTTATAGAATTGAACTAATCTTTTACTATGTCTAATGTTTCCATTAACTGCAGACAATAAATTAATTAGTCCTATTTTATTAGATAATCTATATCTGATAGAATGGGATCCTGATCTCAATTTGATAGATCCTCCAAATTTATTTTGAATTTGACGTAACATTTTTTCATCTTCAATACCAACTGTTATTTCACAATTACCATATTTTTGACTAGTAATTCCAAAATAACCATCACCATCAATTAATCCTCCTAATCATTCGTAAAAATGATCATGAGGAGATTCTGTAGAATAAGCTTTAAATAAAATTTTTTGTGTGCGTGTAGTCTCTGAGATTTCTACTATTTTATTTATAATATTAAATTTTAATATTAAAATAATCTTCGTTATCTGCTGATTATATTTATTATAATAATATTTTACTTTCAAGGGATTTGCATAAAATAAACCACTTATATGAATAGTTTTATTATAATTTAATGTTAAATATTTTCAGCATATAGCACATTGCAATAATAACAATAAAGTTATTAAGGGCCACTTTTGACCAAGAGTATTAGGTGAGAAGAATACAAATAATGCAAATACAAATAAGAATACAAATACTGTGATCGCGTCTTTAAATATAAAATAAGGATGCATAGGTATTCTATCTATATTACCAGTTATTCCTAAAGGATTAGATGATCCATGAACATGGAAGGCCATAAAGTGCATTATTACTAATGCAGCTAAAACAAAAGGCAATAAGTAATGCAATGCAAAGAATCTTTGAATTGTAGGATTACTTACTGAGCAAAAATAAAAATATAAAATTCAATAGTGAAACAAAAAAAAAATAGAGTATACATACTTTTTAATACTATATTTGAAAATTATATATTCAATATATTACTATATTGATCGGACTATATCATAATCTAATTGAACATTATAAATTAATAAATATCTGGTATATTAATTTTATATTTATATCTTGGAATAGTACGTAATTTTTTTAAAAATAATATATATTGTATTTTTTTATACCCTAATAATTTAATAGAAGAGGTTTGAATAAATAGTATAATATTTTGAATATCTTTAATATTAGTAACTTTTAACTTAAAATTATCATCTTTATTTTTATATACATTAGATGAAATTTCTAAAAATTGTTTAATAGTTTCTATAATTAAGGGATCAAAACTTTGTGATATCTAAAAATAAGCTATTTGATAATTATCTTTGCTTACTTCATAAGTTCCAAAAGACCCTTCAGCTTCAATAAAGCCTATTAATCAAGCTGAAAAATATTCTTTATTTAATATATCTTTTATATTATATAAAGGAATATTTGAACGTTTATAAGGTATTAAATCATCATAAAATATAATATCATTCAATAAATTTTCTTTAAATCTGAGATAATCATATTGTTTTAAGGTTAGCATAGGGTATTGGTCAAAGATGGGTAGTACAACTTCTTTTAAATGTTTTTTATTTCTAATACAGAATGTTGCAAATTCTAAATTTAATCCTTTAATACTTTTTCTTTTACGTATTTTTATAATACCTACACCTAAAATATTTTTTATTTTTTATAATAATTGGATATCTCTTATATTTAATTCAATACCTAATTCATATGTTAAATATTTACCTTTTTTAGATATACCTATCCAACCATTTCCTTCTATTAATCCTATAATATAAGCATAAATATCATCATTATACTTTTTACAATGAGATTTTATATATTTATTATTTTCAATTAGATTTCTTGCATTTAGTCTCTGAATAGTAAAAAAAAATAATAAACTTAATTTATGAAAAAGATTTAAAGATTTTTTACTACTGCTGATTGTTCCCATGTCATTACGATTTTTACACATGTAAATAAATTTATTACATGGTACATAATTCCTAGAATGATAAATAAATATCATATAGAGAATGTTCCAGCATAAAGCAAGATTTTTAATATTATATCGCTATAATATGGTCCCTCAGTATTGAAACCACCTCATATGACTTTTTTTTCTTACCATTTTATATATTGTTTATATATATTCATAACATATTTCTATGTTAATAAGACTATATCATCAACCATACATTCGCTTAGGGCAAAATTATATATGGTTGTAAGGCGCTCGTGGTTGAATTATTGTTATATGTACTCATCAACTAGTCGTTGAACGTTTATTATCCTTATAATATTTATATTAATTATCACTAATTAAATCCTAATATTATTCATATAGATAATACTTCGCTGCGTATTGTCCTATTGTCCTAAGGAGTTCCACGCAATTCACCTTATTTTTCCAATAGATATTACTATCTATGGCCGCTCATATCTTTTTTTTTGATTCTATACTATATTATATATATACTTAATAATAACAATAAAAATATTTAATTATTATGTTTATTATCTAAACTTTCAATATTAAATACTAAATTTTTATATCTATTACTATGTTGTAACTCTATTATTCATTTTTTATATGAGATTAGTTTACTACCTAATAAAGGTTGGGCATTTTCATGATTAAAAAAATTAATAATTTTTTGTATATCTTTTTTAGAACTCACACTAAATTGTATATATTTATTTTTATTAATAGATATACCTTTAGATATATTAAATACTTTTCTAATACAATTAAATAATTCAAAATTATATTTTTGTTTTAATTGATAACAAATATCTGTATTTTTTTTTACTAAAAATGAACCTTCTGCCATAGTAAATCCAATAATTCAATTATCTATATAATTTAATTGATCGAATTTATTTGTAATATTATTATCTTTAATATATTCATCTATCTTTTCTTTATGAAGATTCAAATCTTTATAATAAAGAATATTATTATTAATAATATATTTTGATAATAAAAATTGTTTTTGTCTATTCTCTGTTAAAAAGATCATATTATGATAATCTAATAATGGTATTAATATATTTTTTATATCTGTTTTAGATATTTCTCATCTGATTAATTTATTTCCTTTTTTTGGAGTGATATTATATACTTTGCCTAAATTTAAGGATGATTTAAAATAATTTAACATTTCTAAATCACTATCACTATATTTTAAATTAACTATTAAAGAAATATAAATATAATCTATATTATTGTGAATTTTTTTTGTTATTCTAAAATAACCATCACCATCTATAAATCCTAGAATTAAAGATAATATATTACTATTCGTATTTTTAGATATATATTTTGAACTTATTAAAGGAGAATTAATAGTATTAATATAAAATTGTTTTATTTGATCTTTGAAATATAATATTTTTATTTGAAAATACCATATATTCTTTAAATATATTTTGGATTGAAATATATAAAATATATATATTATATAATATAATGGTAAAAAAGTGATTAACGGAACAATATCTTGTCCTATAAATGGAATAGCTGATAATAAGTTAGTAATTACTGTAGCCAAAATAAAAATATAATCTATAACCTCCCCTTTAGGGGAAGATAACTAATCAGGAGATAATTTATTAAATTGTTATTTATTAATATAGATTATACCATGTACTTATTATTATAATCTATCATAATTTACAGATTAAAAGTTAATTATTTGAGATTTGATTATATAATTCTAGATAATAAGCCTTGTGATATATAAAATAACATTATTTTATATATTTTATTTTCGAGTGCACATTAAGCATCATTTCAGATACCCATTATTGGACCACTCTGTAGGGATAGTATAATCTATCCACGGTCTCTTTATTTAACATATAAATTTGACCTGTTTTCAATAATGTTGCATTATATATAGTCGCCCACTGCGAATATTTATTTTTAATTATATATTGCATAAATATATCTTATTTAAGATTATATATAATACTATGTAATATTTAGATTTACATAAATATTCTTATATTTTTATAAAAATATAAGCCATATTATATATATTTACCAAATTTATATTTCATAGAAGGAATAATATAAGGTTTAACAATATTTACTAAAGTAGGCATAGAATGAGATATTATATACACATTATATTGATTATCACTACCTGTTTTATGCATAGTAGAATCAATATTATATATATTTTTAAGTAATAAGATTAAATATTCCACTTCTTTTAAAGTAAAATTATTAGTAGCTAACTTTAAACCTGAACCTATCTTTCCACCATCATCCATAATTCATATAGATAAAGCTAATGGCGATAAATATTTATCTAAATTAGATGGTAATCTTTTACGACCATTAGAAGAATATCATAAACTATGTATATGATTAAATTGATCATAAGTTCAAGTACTAAATCTTATTATTTTTCTAAGTTTTCCATTTTTACTTAATCTAGTTGTAATTTTCGGTACATTAGTATTACAAAAACCTAAATTGGCAATTAAACTATGTAAATATAATAAATAATCATCATGACTACCTTCTTGATAAAACGTTATTCTAGTCCCTTTACTTTCCTTTCTTCTTTCAGCATGAGCATCACCTAATAAAGAACCATATATTATTTCTATAATACTAGAATCTTTAAAAGGCCAAGCTTCATGGAAGTTAGTAACTTCTTTTCTTAAAGTACATTTTTTAGATATAATGTACTTGTTTATAAAAATATAAATTAAATAAATAGATATAATAATAACATTTGAGGCAATCAATAATTTACCTCAGTGACTCATTTGCCCGTAAACTAAACAATAACCCATAAAAGCTGTAGCCATTGTAGCAATAAATATAATTACTCCAATTACTCAAACTAACGTTCTAGGTGATTTATAACTTCCATAGTATAATGCTTTCCCTATATGTAAGTATAAACAGATGAAGAAAAATGATGCACCGTTAGCGTGCATGTAACGAATTAATCAACCTCCATTCACAGTAGGGTCAGCTCTATTTTGAAACTGCCCTCCAAACCGTACGTGATAGTTTCCCATCATACGGCTTTCCATGATTTACTAATTTATTAGCTTTTAAGTTTATTATAATTTATCTATATTCTGCTATTTTTCTATACTCTCAATAGCCTAAATTTCCTTTGTGTAATTCTTTATGATGATAATTACATAAGGGAATTTGCTTACGATTCATTGCACTAATTAATTTAGTACTACTTTGACCCTCAAATTTGAATTTACTTCTAATGTTCGCTACTTTTCTAAGATGATGCATTTCTATATCCTTCTCAGAATCGCATATTACACAAGACTTACCAAAGGAAGTCTCCTGTAAATTAGAGGCTCAATCAGAATTCAACTTTTTGTATAAGTCATCTAAATTACCTTTATAAGTTTTAAAATCGTTTATTACTTTAAATTCTGTTGAGTTATAAAAGCTTAGATCAGTTTGCGGATCTTTCAGATTAAAACCAAACTTTTGGAACGCTTTCTTCATTGTTTTAAGTTTATATTTATTTGCTAAAGTAAGAGCACAAGAAGCCCTCAAGATTCAGATTAAATATCCTATTTTTGGGCGATTTGAAGCAAAAGAATAATAACTTATGATACCATTTACTAATGAATTATATCATCTTAAAATGGTGTAATGAGGATGATTGAACAAACTCGTTCTCCCTTTTGGGATAATTTGGTTTATACTGTTTCTCTTGGCGAGTCCTTTTTGGATATATTTTTCAATTATATCCTTAATAGGGATTTTTACAAGAGATCTGATATGCGCTTTTTTTCAGGTTTTCAAACCTTTATCATATACAACATAATCTTTAGTGGGATTATTTACAATTAAAGCTCCTAAAAACTTAAAATGTTTTCTCATAGAGGTTATTAATGTTTTGTCTTTATTAAGAATTAAACCACAGTTGTCAATTAAAAATTTGGTAATATTATCTCTTATTTCAATACATTCATCATGTGATGCCGTAACTAATATAACAAAATCATCAGCATAACGTATGTAATACATTCTTCTAAATGATGAGTCAAAATGATCGTAACTATTTAGTTTTCTCATTTGTACTAAGTATTGTCTAGCGAGTTTATATTCTTCCTTTTTAATTGCTAATTTACGTAAGTATTGTAATTTAACATATTCAGAATTATGTTTTTTTTGTTTGCCTTTGTTAAAACTTTCAATATAATTTTCCATATATTTATCTAATTGATGTAATACAATATTAGCTAATATAGGACTACAAATGGTTCCTTGAGGAGTTCCAGTTTGTGTTTTAATTATATTATTATCTTTTAATATTGGGTATGTGATGGCTTTATTTATGAGGGCTCTCATATTAGGACATCCAATAACTTTATTTATCTCTCTTCTAATTATGTTATGAGGTATACTATCAAAACATTTTTCTATGTCTCCTTGGATTACTCAAGTAAAGCCTGCTCCTCTTAATTTTATTTCTTTAAGAGCATCATGTGTGGATTTGTTTGGTCTAAAACCAAAAGAATGTGTACTAAAGATAGGTTCATAAGCTGCTTCTAAAATTATAGCTATCGCCTTTTGAACGATTTTATCCCTAGGAGATGTTATACTCAAAGTTCTTATTTTCCCATTTGCTTTAGGTATTTCTTTTAATCTAGCAGGGGTAAATTGAAAGGTACCATCCTTTAGTTTTTGCGCGGTTTTGATGAATCATCTTCCATCTATTCCATCTAAAGTATAATGATCAATACCTTTCGTCATATTACCTGGTTTATTCTTAATATTTTCATAGCAAGCTATTAAAAAGTATGGGTCTGATAACAGTTGGTTTAAATTATAATATATTCCTTCTTCGCTAACAAATTTCTTCATCTTCTTACTAACTTCTACAAGTAGATTTGGTTTAGTTTTACGTGTTGATTTACGCTTACTAGGTTTATTATCGTCCTCATTAGAAGATTTCATTGATGTTCATAAATCACTATGATCCTTTTCGATGATATTTCTATTATCGATATTACGATCATTCCGAGCCCGCAGCGAGTTATTTACATCCCTCACTTCAGCGGTTACTTCCCCAAGTTCCGTATCATCTATATTTAAAGTCCTTGTATCCTTAGAATCTTGCGCTATTAATATATTATTGTATAATATATAGACTACTATATTGTAGTGGGTAATACTATTTAATCAATAAATATAACGAGAGACATTTATATTTACTTTAGTATTCAGTTGCTGTCATATCCCGCTTAGAACAACCGGACTATCTTTTAAATTCCCCCTTAACGTATCAAGTTTCTTAACGTATTCATAGATACTTCCACAAAGATTGTCTACTATGTTTCACGGTAAACACTTTACAATCTCTTTTAATGCCGCTACCCATCCTTCGAGTTTATTAGACTTGGCGAAGACGTGGCACTTAGTGGCAACCATAATAGTTATATAGCTATTGATTAAGATGGTTGGTATATTGGACAATATACTTTCAATGTACGACACATGGGCGCACTCTCTCATGATATGTTCTACAGAAGAGAAAGCTAACTCAATATTAGAGCTATAGTTGAACTAAATATCCCTTACTTCGTGAGCAAAAAATACTCGTCACCGAACCGTACGTGATAGTTTCCCATCATACGGCTCTCCACAATTATTATTCTCTAACTTAACGTTTAGTAAATTTATCCATTATTGCTTTAGGTATTGTCAATGTACCATTATGATGTTTCATATGGCAATTACGACACAAAGCTATTTGCTTACGTCTTCTTTTACTCATAAGATAATTAAGATCTGATTTATCTAATTTTAAATCTTTTAACTTACGAACATGATGCATTTCTACTCTATATTCACTACCACATACACTACAATTAGAACCTAGAATCGAAGCCATAGATATAGATGATGCAAATAATGAAAGAATATTAGATGAGGACTGTTTGAAATTTCATACATTCATCTTATATTCAGAAGTTACATTAGTTAGAGAAACTTTTTTTATAACTTTATCATCTTTATAAATATCAATATTTATATTTTTTCCATATCTATTAATAACTTGTCCTCTAGTTTTTAATCTCATCTTAGCAGCTATAGTTCTTAAAACAGAATCTTTAACTATATAATAAACATAGCCTGTTAAACGACTACGATTATAAACAAATGAGTAATAGTTAAGATAACCATAAATAATACTATTAGCTAAATAAATAATTTGAGATAGTTCTAAAGGTAATCATATAGTTTTAGTTTTACCTATATGATTAGTATGTAATCCAGCTTGACTAAGTTTCTTAGCTATCTTTGACATAGGGGCAGTTAACATTAAAAATTTAGGTGATCTAGTTAAATGGCCAGATCTTTTAATAATATCATTTCTAACCGCATGTTTAATATTAGTTCCTAAGAATAATATGTGATTTTTATAACTGTTTGTTATCTTAGTTTTGTTTTCAGAAATATTAATATTTAGTACTTCTTGACAATATTTAGTAATTTTAGATTTTATTTCAAGAGCTTGTCTATAAGATCCATTTACAGCTACAATTCAATCATCCGCATATCTAACATATACTATTTTATTATCTACTTCAGATTTAATTCTCGTAGGAGTGTTTCTTAATCTAGAACTAATACTTCTTAATATATTTTTATCTGCTCCTCTTTTCTTTGCTCTAGATAATTCGTATTCAGTTTTTCTATAATCACGATTTCTATTATAACCTGATCTAGATTTAATATTACTATCAAATTCAGATTTAAGACTTAATATATATTCATCAAGTTGATGTAAATAAATATTGGCTAAAATAGGACTTATAATAGAGCCTTGAGGTGTACCGATAATATCATATTTCACTTCTCTAGTTAACATATAACCAGCCTTTAAAGATTTACTTATTAAGGCTATAAATCTATCATCTTTAATCTTACTTCTAAGTAAATTTAACAGTTTATCATGCGGAATAGTATCAAAACATTTTTCAATGTCACCTTCTATTCATCAAGTACAACCTCTAAATTGTGTAAATACATATCTAAGAGCTGTATGTGTTGATTTATTAGGTCTAAATCCATGAGAAATATCATAAAACGTTGGTTCATAAATTGCTTCTAAAACTAATCTTATTACTTCTTGAACTAATTTGTCTAAAGGATTACCTAAACTTAGTGGTCTTTGACCTCCACTAGCTTTATCGATAAATATTCTCTTAGCTGGTGTGAATTTGAAAGTACCATCTTTTAAATCATCAATTAATTTATCAATGATTTCATGGGATATACCATCAAGAGTAGTGGGGTTTATACCTGGTGTCATCATGCCCGGTTTGCTCCGTAATTTATCATAAGCAAATAAATATAAATCTTTATTTAAAATAAAATTGTTAAATAACTTACGATCTATATGTTTGGATGGGTTATCTTTACTATAATTAGATAGATCATTAAGTCTTTCTAATACCTTAAGATTCTCTCCAGAACCAGTACTATAAAGTCTAATGCTAATAATTGCTGGAACACTTTTCCGTATACTAGGTCTAGTATTTCATAATGTATTAACATTATTATATCTTATTAAGACGGACTTGTCTGTTCCTCCTTTCACATAGGTATTACTACCCTTAGTGAATACCGCAGTTCTTCTTTTGTTCAAGACATCTATATCCTTAGGTTGATCACTCATCCCCTTAATATTAGTATTACTAATATACAATTTATCTGTTGTTCTGACAATGTCATGCACTCCTACATCATCACAGATAAAACTAGTCCCATTGCAAGCAAGACATAGAGACCCAGCTTGATCTTGTCGGAAATTGATCTTCAAGTAGTGTAACTTTAACCATAAATTAGATATTTCATCTGATATACTCGCCCTTACTTGTTTCAAGGAAAAATATACCTTTTCTCACCATGCTAAGTTCAGTAACCGATTTCCCGATATACCTAAGGTAAGTGATTTTATTATATGAACAAAATAATATCTGGCCTTAATCAGAATAACAAAAGAAGCGCAGCGGCGCACGTGCATTGCTAAAAAAATCCCAGTAGCTATTTGGATTACTAAACATAATCCTAATAAACTTCCTAAATTTCATCAGTAATTAATTGACGAAGGTTGAGGAGAATCTATTAAATAACTATTTGCTAATGATAAATATACATGTGATTTACGTATAGCCATTTATTATATATAGAACGTTTATATATATATATATATATAGATAAGAAAATATATATATTTTTTTTGTGATTATTAATTGTTTTTTTTTCTTTATAATATATATTATAAATATATAATAATTTTGTTTTTTTATTTAATAAAAATTTATTTAAAGGTAGGTATGACTCAACTTATATACACAATCATTTGATATACATATCCTTCGGAAATGTAGGATAATTCCAATATAATTCACTCTAAATAGTCTACAGATGGACTCGAACCATCACTCTTAACATTAACAGTGTTTTGCTTTACCAATTAAGCTATGAAGACGGTTAAAGGAATAATTCCTTTCAAATTAAGACTACAAATAAAAAAGAGAAATGGTAAAATAAATTCGCCGATATATAATATATCGTCGCCGACGGCGAAACCCCTCTCAGGGGCTCTCAGGGCCTCTAAGGGGGGCGAGAAATAGAAACTCGAGGTATTCAAATAGAAACTCGAGATATAAAAATAGATTAGTAAAATTTATAGATTTATGGTAATTAGTATTAACGTCGCCAGGAGCGAACAATATTAACCTATATAATATATACTAGTCTAGTATATCCATATAATATATCCACAGGACAGTTTCGTATTTGATATGCTTTCAATACTTATCGTTTATTAACTTAGCTTCACTACAATAGTAAAAAAAATAATAAGCACTAATATTTTATAATTAATAATTTTAAACTAATAGTTGCACCATAGGTTAATTAATCCTGATCCTTTCGTACTAAGGATTAGACCTGTATTTATATTATTACCTATAGTTGATAAGAACCATACTGACTCAAGTCGTATTTAACCCAACTCACGTAACCTTTTAATTGGCGAACAGCCAAACCCTTCTTAGCACCTACGACCAAGAGGATAGGTTGAGTCGACATCGAGGTGGCAAACCTAACTTACAATATCTACTCTCTCGTTAGATTACCCTGTTATCCCTAGCGTAACTTTGATCCGTTATCAGTAACCTTTACAATCAGTATTACTTGTTCATTATGCCTTACTTACGTACTAGTTTCACTTGTTTGTGTCACTATTATAGCACAGTTAAACCATTATACTTACTTGAATTAATTTTAATTCATTGTTCTCTAGACAATATTACTGTACTTATTCTTTTCTAGTATTAATATTATTAATATCCGATATTAATATTTTTTGATAATTCATATTAAATAAATAATATGTTGTAAATATCATTATATAATACTTTATCTATGGACTTATTCAGTTACTTTTTATGAAAATGACGCCCCATCAAAACTACCAATTAGAGAGTGTTTCCTAAACCCAGCTGAGCTGGTCTTTTTAAGATTGTTCATTAAAAATAAATAGGATAAGAATTATTTTTAAATATTTAATAAGTCTTTCACTTGGGTCTAATCAACTACTTAATAGCTCTATAAATATAAAAATAATTCAGTCATTCTAATTACAGTAAAGCTGCATAGGGTCTTTCTGTCAAGCTATAGGTACACAGCATCTTCACTGCGATTTCAATTTCACTAAGTCTCTAGTGGATACAGTTGTTGTATCACTACCTCATTCATGCGGGACCATATTTAGTGGACAAAGAATTTCGCTACATTATAATCCTCAGGATAAGACTGCTATTTACTTAAGGGTTAATAATATTTCCTTATGAGAAATATTTAATTATTACTTATGCATGGAGCAGAGTTCACACCTTATACAACTACTTAAAGTATTAGCAAAGTGCGGTGTTTTTAGTAAACAGTTGTACAACCTTGTTTTTATAAATACAATATAATATTGTATTCCTCTGTATAGACTAACGTTGGAGCTATTTTTGCCGAGTTCATTCACTAGAGTTCTCTTATTCGCTTTCATATTCTCTACTAGCATACCAGGGTCGGTTTACATTACGGTATTACTGATTACTTTTCTTGTACTACTATAGTACTTCTGACTCTCTCTCGAGAGGGGATTATAGTAGTAGAGTTATAATCAAATTATATTAAATATAATTTAAATTAATCAGTTAGATTTTCCTATCGTTAGTATATTTATATTCTTACTTAACTTAAGGGCCGTACTTTTATAGTAAAACCTTATGCTTTAAGCGATGAAGATTAAACTTCATTTTCGTTACTCATGTCAGCATTCTCTATCTAATTATATATTATAAATTAATTACTCAGAATTAAATTTAACTATATATTAATTATATTGAATATAATAAAACTTTCATTAGATGTTCCACTACCATATATATATATAATATCAATAATTGAATTATATATATATATATATAAGATCGGTAATATTATTAGATCCGTATATTGTCCAATATTATTATATTTTGATAATATTATTAACTAGTGCATTGTTACATGTTCATTAAAGGATAGTTATTGTCAAACCCACCAACTAGTAGTATAATATAACAATATTGTTTATTTCACTGGTAATATATTTTGGAACCTTACTTAATATTCAGGGCTGTTTCCCTTTTGACTATCTACCTTAGCACATATAGTCTGACTCCTATTTTATGATTATTATTCCTTTCCGAGGTCTAGTATCATTGATAGAATCATTATAATCCCCCAATGTAATCAAAATATTTATAAATAATATTTGATAAAGATACTTATAAAATATAAGTTCCCTTGGATACTAGGAGCTGTACTGATATAATAACTATTATAGGGCTATACTATAATATATTTCGTGGAAAACCAGCTATCTGCATACCAGATTTGTCTTTCACCTCTTATCACATATCATCAGATGTTATTGCAACAACAACCTGTTCGACCGTTTATAAATATATTCGCCGGAGGCGACGATATTCAATCCGCCTGTACATAATAAGATCGTATGCTTTCGGGTTTATTATATTTAACTCTATTCGTCTCTATCGACGATTATTTGATAAAAATTCTGTTTAATTACAATTGTTTACATTCAATTTTGCTAAATATAATAACTTGCTGACCCATTATACAAAAGGTAAATTATTGACAATTTTTGTTTTGTCTATAACTGCTTATAGAAATACCATTTACATACTTTCCCTTACGGTACTTAGCTTACTTATTATCCGTATTTAGTCTTAGAGTTTGTTTACCCTATATTCATACATATTTTCTTACATACTACTTATTTAAGACTTTACTTTGTTCGCTCACCACTACTTAAAGTATCTCGGTTGATTTTTATTCCTTAAGGTAATTAGATGTTTCAGTTCCCTTAGTTAATAAAATTAGGTTTCCCTTAGGTTTTAATATAAAGTCATTTTTTTTTAGACATTTATGAAAAAATCATAAATGAATGATTGTATATCTTTGTAACCTTTCAGATAATAGTTCCGTACTCTATGATATTCCCTTTAATTCTATAAATCTCATTTCAAATCTATTTCTCTTAATTACTTATAATTATTTAATGGAGTTATCGGTACTTGAAACCGAATCTAAAGCATGCAACGCCTCTATTTTACCAATTAAACTATAACCCCTTTCTCGATAGAAAACCCTGTAAGGGATGTAACCCTGTAACCCTGTAAGGGTATAAGAGGTTTTCAAATAGAAAACCTCTGTAACCCTGTAAGGGTATAAGAGGTTTTCAAATAGTGCAATAATACGATTTGAACGTATATATTCAGGACATGAGCCTAATATGTTAACCAATTACATCATATTGCATATTTGATACTAATAATATAATCGACGAGATAATAAATAAATACGCCTAAGATAATGATTATCACTTATAATATTTCGTCCACTAATAATTTTATATGGTTACTTAAATTGTAAGAGGTAATCCATCAAACCCTGCTAAAATACAAGGTACTAAGATTACTATTCCAAATAATAGTGGTAATAAATTTACTCAACAAAAGTTGATTAATTGATCAAAACGAATTCTAGGGAATGCAGCTCTAACTCATATGAACGTGAACATTAAGATATTAGCTTTGATTCCTAGACTAGCTCCATAGATTAGTCCTTCTATTAATATTAAGAAAATTGAATTACTTAAAATCTCTACTGAGAATAAATTAGTAAAGAAATGGAAATTAAGATAACCTCCTAAAAATAAAGTAATGTTAAGACAACAAATTAACATAATATTACTATATTCAGATAAGAAAAATAAAACAAAAGGTGATGCAGATAATTCTGTCATATGACCTGATACTAGTTCTGATTCAGCTTCTACTAAATCAAAAGGAGGACGATTAGTCTCTGCTACAGATGCAATATAGAAAATAACTAAAATAGGTAATAAAGGTACTACAAATCATACACTACGTTGACTTTCTATTATTTGAGTTATATTTAAATTACTTACAAACATTAATACAATCAGTACGATTGTTGTTAAGACTAATTCATAACTTATTAATTGAGCAGTTGAACGGATACTACCTAATAATGCATATTTAGAGTTTGAAGCTCAACCTACTAATAAATTACCAAATACTCCGATACTACTGATAGCTAAAGCATAAAGTAATCCATATTCTATATCTCCTATTGTAATACTAGGACCAAAAGGAACTACTGCTCAACCTAATAAAGCTGAGAACAATGCTATTAAAGGTGATAATACCATAATTGCAAAATTTGATTCTCTTGGTATAACTATTTCTTTTAATAATAATTTTAAAGCATCTGCAAAGGCCATTAATAAACCATAGTAACCTACTGCATTAGGCCCTAATCTACGTTGCATATAAGCTAAAGTCTTTCTTTCTGCTACTGTTAAATAAGCTACACTCAGAAGAATACATATCACAAATATTAATATTGATATAATGCTTAAAATCATTTGGATTATTTTTTATTGTATAATTATATTAGCCGTATCACCTCGCCGGCGAAGATAATTATCGATTAAATATTTTTTATCCCCTTAAAATTTAAATTATTATTTTTTTAGAGTAGTAACTACAATAGCTCCTATTATTGATAGTAATAAAATTACTCCTAATAATAAGAATACTATAGCATATTCAGTATATAATAAACTTCCTACTGCAGTTAACTCATTGATAGGATATAATCCATATCAATTTTCTATTAATATATAATATAAAGATTTAGGTAATTCAGATATATCATTGAATACATAAGTTAAACTGTCAGCATTTACAACCCCTGTACTAAAGAATTCATTGAATCTAGAATTTAATTTATAATTCAATAAATCATTTACATTTAAGAAAGTGATTTCTAAATGATAAATTTGATAGAAACTGTAAAATAATATAACAGAAACTAAGATTACTAATGGTATATCGTTACTATTTGATTTTACTCTAAGTTCTGATAATTTGATATCTAATAATGATAAAATGAATAAGAATAAAATTGCAATAGCTCCTACATATATTAATAAGTACAATAGACTCATTATACCTAAACCAATATAATTTAAATAACCTGCAACTGCAATAAATAATCCTATTAAATATAAAATACTAAACATAGGATTATTTGTTGATATTACACATAATCCAAAGATTATACTAAATAATACAGAAATATCTAATAAAATATGAGGATCAAAAGTAAATATTTTTAAAATTTCAAACATTTTTGATTTTTATGATTTTTTATTGTTATTGGCGGAGATTAGAATTATAATATTACCCGACTCTAATAGAATTATCGCAGAGGATTTTCTAATAGAATCCTCGCAGAGGTATTCAAACAGAATCCTCACAGAGATATTCAAACAGAGCCGACGACGATTAAATCCGTTTGGATTTTTTTTTATATATTTAATTACTACGTTGAAGGAAGCATGAGTTGAACATGCGCAAGCAATAGCTACTGAGTTTACAGCTCAGCTCCTCTTACCGACATAGGAAATTCCCTCTTAGTCCCCTCTCGACAGAGAGTAGTACCCTCTCACCAGAGAGCCGTCCCCGCAGGATTTACACTTAATATTAATCGTACCCGAAAGATATTCGTATAGGCGAATATATATATAAGTGATATATTCTAATATATTACTTATAGAATCCTCGCTATATTCTCTGGGGGGTATTAAAACTCGATATATAATATATCGTCGATTCAAACAGATATACGGAGATGTAGTTTAAGGTTAAACTGTTAGATTGCAAATCTATATATTTAGGGATCAATACCCTTCATCTCTTAAATATGTAATTAATAATGGGATTAAATAAAAATAAATAATAGGAAATACTGAGTATGATTCAGTAACCTCTCGTGTGTAAAACGAACGCTCTAACCAATTGAGCTAATTTCCTTTTAACATATTCCATCTATAATATATCTAAAACTCCTTTCCAGAATCGAACTGGAATACTATTATTAGAAGTAATATGCTCTACCGTTAAGCTAAAAGAGTAACTTACACTAAATGTTACTTCGTTGCTCACCCCCGAGAGGGTATAAATTGCTATTTATTGGATTTGAACCAATATGCTTATCGCGGTGCCTCTTAAGAGCACTGTGTCTACCATTCCACCAAAATAGCATCTTGCGCATATACACGCACGAATTATTATATACCGGGATATTTTATAGCTATTAATAATAGGTAATATATACACATATAATTACTTATAAGTAAGTTAAATTAAGCGTTCCCTCTCGGTATAAGTAGTATCGACCAAAAATAAACTATACAATATCAGATTAATAAAATTAACTTCAAAAATAAAATATATACACTTTATATATGAAAAATATGTTGATTTTTAGTTCATTTAGGGTTCGAACCAGTATTAATAAATAATGAGTCGTTGACTAATTGGTAAGTCCGTTGATTTTGAGTCAATTTATACTAGTTCGAACCGTCCTTGGAGGGTTCGAACCAGTATTAATAAATAATGAGTCGTTGACTAATTGGTAAGTCCGTTGATTTTGAGTCAATTTATACTAGTTCGAACCTAGTCGATTCAAATATTATTATTTATAATAAGTATACTCGACTGGGTATCGAACCGACAGTTCGGTAAAAGTCGATTCAAAAAAAAATCCTTAAGAAATAATTGTATACTGGTTATCGAACCGGCTCTCTAGATTAAAATATAATTATTGATAATAATCATTCTCGACTGGGTATCGAACCCTCAGTCGACTATTTAATCGTAAAATTAACCTCCGGCGAATATTTTATCTCCTGGGTTTTAACCTCGTTAGCTCCGAGCACCGTAGCTGACTTTCTCCCGATACCCTTCCGGATCTGTAGCTTAATAGTAGAGTATCATCTTGTCACGATGAGGGATGCCAGTGCAATTCTGGTTAGATTCGTAATTTATAAATTATTATCATAATTTCTGGAATATTAGTCATGGGAAAGACAAATTATTTGCTATATAATGAAGATTACTTCTGATAGGTTCGAATCCTATATATTCCGTAGATATTTCCCTCTATATATTTGATATATATAATAAAGGATAGTATAAACTATATGGGATTCGAACCCTTGGGCAAGCCCTCGGTTCGAATCCTATATATTCCGTAGATATTAAAAAAGTACTTATTATATATATATATGGGATTCCGTAGATATTTCCCTCTATATATTTGATATATACAATAAAGGTTATTATAAACTATATCCTATGTATATATTTCCCTCTATATATTTAATATATACAATAAAGGGTATTATAAACTATATGGATTCGAACCCTTGGGATATATTCTAAAGAGTGCATTTATTATATATGCGATGGTAATTATAATATAATAATAATATTATATACTTTTAGTTTAAAGGTTAAAACGTTAGTCTACGGAACTATTGATATAGGTTCGAATCCTATAAAGTATGAGATTATATTCATTAAATATTCAATTTTTTACTTTATGGGATTCTAACCCTCCAAGGACGGTTCGAATCCTATAAAGTATGAGATTATATTCATTAAATATTCAATATATCCCAAATTAAACTTTAACCCTCCGGATTCAATATTTGACTTGATGGGATTCTAAACCGGAAGAGAGAAGATGTCGATGATCAAAAGTAAGGTTAGTGATGGCTTCTGTACATTTTATAATTAATTCTAAGATGTATGATTTCGTATTAAAATATAATTATATATATAAATTACGATCGCATCTTCAAATATATTTTTATTCTCTTTTATCTATAGTCCCCTAAATTATATATAAATGTTAAACAATATTTTTTATACTACTTTACTACTAGTTCATATCTTAATTACCGATGTGAGTTTAGCTAAATCTTTATTAGAGGAGATAGATATTAATGATAATCAAAGTATAAAATATTTATACTTAGCTGGAGCTAATGCTTATGGTTTATATAAGAAGTCTTTTTAGGATATCTCCAAATCATATAGGGGATGATCTAAAATTTATTGATAATAGTAGATTATATGAGAATTTCTGTAACTCTCTATATACAATAAATTAACCAAAAAAACTTTTTTTTACCGGTTTTTTTTTGTTCCTCTCTTTAATGCACATTTTTACCCGGATAATTTCAATTAACCTTGTTAAAAGAATAAATGGAATATTGACAAATAAATTTCGGGGTCTAATTAAAACGATAACTCAAAGAATTATACACCGTATAATAATAAGAATGAAATCATAAGACAGAATAATCCTGTAGCTTCACTTAAAGCGAATCCTAAGATAGCGAATGGGAATAATTCTGATTTTAATGAAGGGTTTCTTGATGTCCCGTTAATTAAAGCAGCGAAAACGATAGCAATACCGATCCCTGCTCCAGTTAATCCGATTGTAGCAATACCTGCTCCAATGTATTTAGCTGCTAATACTAATTGCATAATAAAAAAAAAGATGTCTAACAAAAATAAGTCAAATAAAAACAACATTTCCAAAAAAATTCATTTTTGGATAGTGAACAACATATCACATATTACTTATATATTAAATATATATTAATAAATTATCGATTAAAATGATTAATGATAAGAGGCTTAGTATCAATTCACCGTCCCTTGTTATCGTAAATTTTATTACGTTTTTTAAAAGAATCATAATTTAGAATTAAAGATCTATTTTCAATATAAACATTTCCTTCATAAACATTTTTCATAGAAATTTTAGTATTAGAATGTATAGATACATTATTCAATAAAGAAATAAATTGTTTTTCAGATAAACTTGAGTTAATACCTTTACTTCTAATAATATTATTATTAAATTGATCTACCATCATATATAGTTTATTACTAACAAAATATCCTCTTAAAATTTTAGCAACTAATTTAAAATCTCCAATATTTTCTCCTACAAATTTAGGATCAATAGGTTTATTAACTACAATACTATCGGTATCACAATAATAAATTTTATATCCATTATTTAATAGATCTAATTTAAAATTATTCAATCAAATTCTAGCATAACTATTAATCATAGCGGTTACCATAACCGAAGCATCATTATAAAAACTTTTATCATTATTAGTAAAAATCAATCTTGAAGCATTATTCATTACCTCTAAATAATCAATATTATTAGCAGCACATTTTTCAGGCACAGGTACAGGTATATATTTAACAATATAATTTAATTCCTTATCATCAATTGGCATAACAGAAATAACTTCACAACAAGCCATAACTAAATCAAAATTTTTTTTATTTAATAATTTAGTCACAGCTTTTCTAATATCAATACCAAATCTACCAATCAAGTTATTTAATAAGCTTTTATAAATAAATTTACCTCCTCCTTTGTTATTAGATTTTAATTTAAATAAATCTAAAATATATTTTTTAAAAGGACTTTCAATTTTATTAAAATTATAACCTTCAATAACTTTAATATTATAACCATTCTTTTTAGCAAATTTTAATTCTTCACTAAACCAAACTCCTTGGAATTTCCCTAAAGGAAAAATCAATCCTTTATCTTTAGTTCTTAAAGGTAATAATCCAATTTTAACCGACTCTTTCCCTATAGTAGATTCTTCGTAAATCGGAGTTTCAACTTCAGCTTTAAAAAACCCAAATAACTGATCTAAATTTAATCCCTCTTCATTATAATTATATACAAACTGAATATCTAATCCTCCAATATAATTATCTAAAGCCATAGCGGGATACAATGAATTAACATCATAATAATATAAATTTTCCCCATAAGGAATATATACAGAAGTCACTCCTCCATATAAACCTTCTCTAATAAAACTATATAATCTATCATTTATTATTTGAGGTATATTACTTAATCCATGATATTTCTGATCAAAAATATTTAAAGCTAATCTTGAAATGGTTAAATTTTTCCGTAAATCCATATTAAACACTTTATAAATAAAAATTCTAAATTTTTCCATTACCAACAATAAAGAACCTAAATCCTTAATTAAATATTTCTGTACTTCTTCTCTTAAACTTCATAATTTCTGATTATTCTCAAAATAATTAGTCAGATTATAATACTCCTGTAAAGATATACCTTCAAAAAACTCAAAACTTGGTATATTACCAACATAATTTAAATTATCAAAATTCACAAAATTATATGGGAAAACACTCTTACTAATCTTAGATGGTATATTAAAAGTTTTACATAAATTATTTAAACTCATATTTAACAAAGCTAAAGAATCACAAATATTAATATAATATATTTTCTGATTAAACTTAAATCCTAAACGAATTTTTAAAATATTAGCATCTCTATAAATTAAATCAAATTTAATATGATCTCTTTCATCACCTGCAAATTTATTATATTTAATAATAATATTTAATAAATAAATACTATCATAACCTCCTAAATTATGTACATAAAAAGTATAATTATTATAATTAATTAACATATATTTTAAACAATCTATAACCATTTTCACAGAAGGATAATCAAAATCTTTATAATCATCTAAATAATAAATCTTAAAAATTAAATCATTAAAATTCAAATTTCTCTTACTATCTTTTTTAAACACAGAAAACCCAATAGAATAAACAAAATTATCCTTATATTGATTTCCCACTTTATTAAAACATTCTAGATCTAAAGTCCCAATATTAACAAAATTTTTATCAATTAATCCAGAATTTTGTGGTAAACTTAAACTCTCAACTTTAACTTTACTCATAAAATATTGTACTTTCAAATCAGATATAAAAAATAATTTATCCTCAACAACTCTTTTAAAATAATTATCAGATAATTTCTGATCAATACAAGCAAAATCTAATAATAAATTCTGTTTATTAAAAACTCAAATATAATTATGATCAGCTTTAATAACCAGAATCAACTTTTTATTCTTATAATTATAATTATACTCAAAAATCAATACATTATTCTCCGTCAATGAATTAATCATATTAATCATCAATGTTAAATCTCTATTATTATTATTATTTAAATAACTCAATTTAATTTTATTTAAAATAAAACTTTTATTCTTAACCATTTTACCATATAAATTCAAATCCATAGAAAGAGGTAAAAATCCAAAACTGGTCACTTTTTTTAATAAAGAAGATGACATAATTTTTAAAACACTAGGAGATTTATAAGAATTTCAATCTTTCTCCTCAACCTTCTCATTTTTATAAAAATATATAATCAAAGCTAAAGGTTGTCCTAATTCAAAATCATAATAATCTAATAAATATTCCACTTTAGAGATGATCCTCATTCTAATTCTATCTAAAACTTTATCCTCTAAAGTATTAATCAAAATAGGTATATAATAATCATAATCAATATCATTCCCTTTCAAAACATGATCCATTAATAAAAACAGATTCTGATCATCCCTTACGGGTAGCGCTCATCTTCTATAAAACTGAACCAACTTAAACAACCCATCTTTATTATAACCCACATTTAACTTTTCATGTAAATAAAAAGAAACATATGAATTTCTAAACAATGGTTGTTTAAAATCCTGATTTAAAGAATTAAAAATAGTAGTAAATAAAATATTATAAGTATTTCCATAACTGACCTGTTTATTAAAAATCTCTTTAAATAAATTAAAATCATTAACTAAAGAAGAATAATTAATATAAATTTTATTAACTCTCTCATTCTTATTACTATAGCTATAACTCTTCAACCGTATCTGTCCCACAGTACGTCTCAACATTTCAAATCTCAAATTGTGTAACGATAAAACACCCTCTTATTTAGTCTCCTTACGGAGGAAATCCGATATCTAACTAGATATCTTACTTATAATCTTCACAAAATTCATTTAAATAGATTCATCTCCTCCTCCTCCTCCTCCTCCTCTTCTTCCCATCCATCTGTCTAAATCGCTCGGTACAACCTCCCCCCAAGGTAATGCGTCCATCGGTATCCCAAACACTCTCTCTCTCATCCATACAAACCAACAATGAATAAAATCCCACATTCATCCATTAACCCCTCCATCCATGCATACCTCCATCCAAGCATTCTCAACAAACACAACAAACACAACACCCCAACCTCATGACAACGGGGTGCATCAGTCCTCTCACACATCTCATCTCATCTCATCTCATCTCATCTCATCTCATCTCTCTCTCTCTCTCTCTCTCTCTCTCACGCTTAACCCTATCACATTAATCCAGCTTAACTTCTCACAATCACCAATCCTCACCATGGCACTCCCCACGACACATACAGCTCATCTCAACTAAAAACCATGGCCCTCCCCCCCCCCGCAAGGGGGGGGGGGGAGGGCCATGGTTTTTAG